TTAGCCGTCTATAGAATTAGCTTCAACAGCAGCTAGATCCAGAGGGAAGTTGTGAGCGTTACGTTCGTGCATAACTTCCATACCAAGGTTAGCACGATTAATGATATCGGCCCAAGTGTTAATTACACGACCTTGACTATCAACAACAGATTGGTTGAAATTGAATCCATTTAAGTTGAATGCCATAGTGCTGATGCCTAGAGCAGTAAACCAGATACCTACTACTGGCCAAGCAGCTAAAAAGAAATGTAGAGAACGGGAGTTGTTGAAACTAGCATATTGGAAGATCAATCGGCCGAAATAACCGTGAGCAGCTACAATATTGTAAGTTTCTTCTTCTTGACCAAATTTGTAACCTGCATTAGCGGACTCATTTTCGGTGGTTTCCCTGATCAAACTCGAAGTTACCAAGGAACCATGCATAGCACTAAATAGAGAGCCGCCGAATACGCCAGCTACACCTAACATGTGAAATGGATGCATAAGAATATTGTGTTCAGCCTGGAACACGATCATGAAATTGAAAGTACCAGAGATTCCTAGAGGCATACCGTCAGAAAAGCTTCCTTGACCGATAGGGTAGATCAAGAAAACAGCAGTAGCAGCTGCAACAGGGGCTGAGTATGCAACAGCAATCCAAGGACGCATACCTAGACGGAAGCTAAGCTCCCACTCACGACCCATGTAGCAAGCTACACCAAGTAGGAAGTGTAGAACGATTAGCTCATAGGGACCGCCGTTATATAACCATTCATCAACAGAAGCTGCTTCCCAGATGGGATAGAAATGCAGACCAATGGCTGCAGAGGTAGGAATAATAGCACCGGAGATAATATTGTTTCCATAAAGAAGAGAACCGGAAACAGGCTCACGAATACCATCAATATCTACTGGAGGAGCTGCAATGAAAGCAATAATGAATACAGAGGTTGCAGTCAATAGGGTAGGAATCATCAAGACACCAAACCAGCCAATATAAAGACGGTTTTCGGTGCTAGTGATCCAATCGCAAAAACGATTCCATAGGCTTGCGCTTTCGCGTCTTTCTAGAATTGCGGTCATGGTTAGAACTTGGTTTATTTAATCATTAGAAGCTCCCAAGCATATATGCTTGTTGTTAAACAGTATAACATGATTCATATCTGTATGTCAACCAATATTTTTTAATTTATTTATGAATCAAATAAGATTATCTATAATATAGTAGAGTCTATAGAACCCTATTTATCTGGGTTGCCCGGGACTTGAACCCGGAACTCGTCGGATGGAGTGGATTATCTACTCCTTATCATTTATTTAAATGAGTAAGAAATCTCTCCCCAAACCGTGCTTGCAATTTTCATTGCACACGGCTTTCTCAATATATTAATTTATAAATCATTTGGATTCCCGGGTGTAAAAAGCCCATAGTGAGTTAATTGATCTAATAAGCATTTCATTGGTCAAATCATTTTTCTATTTGTTTATTATGTATCTTTTGCCAGTAATTAACCAGGAGATTTATCTGGATAATATCTGAATTCCAATTTCGTTCTCTCTGTGAACAAGTCTTTGAAAAGGACGAATAAATGAATTCTCGTTCCTTTGAGAACGATTTTGTGAAGAGTTCCGAACCTGATTCTTCCCGAACTACACGTATCGTACTTTTATGTTTACAAGCTAAAGTTTTAGCACATGGAAGTAGAAGTATATACTTTATATAATATAAACCATCTTTATTAATGGATCCACTGTAGTAATGAAAAATATTTCTACACATTCGATCGAATCGATCGAGGATATCATCATCTGATAGATTGGTCCAGGACAATCTACTAATTGGCTGCCCTGAGATGTCACAGAACCTTTCTTTAGTCAAATATAAAAGAATGGATCTAATCGGAGCTATTGGATTAAATTCATTGGCAATGATATCGCTAATCAATAAATCATCTAGTATTTTGGTCCTAACCACGAGAGTTTTCATTTTAAAACTCAGAAAATGACCTAAAAAATAAAAATAAATCTTGGATAGTTCAAGAATACATACCCTATACGGTTGAGACCAAAGATGGAAATAATATTGCCAAAAATTAAACAGATGATATCTACATCTTTTCACTTGAAGGTGAGTACCTTTTAGAGCTATAAGGGATCTTTCTCCATATCTAACATAGTATATGAAAGGATACTTCAACAACCAGATCCTTTTCGTTGAAATTTTGACCGGAAATATGACAATATGTTTGATCTTTTCATCAAAATGAGTTCGATCGGGAAAAGATCCATACAACAACGATCGTGAATGATAAAATTGTTTCAGAAGCGAAACTAAAAAGGATTCACATTCATATACATAAGAATTCCACAGGAACAGGGAGAACCTCCTATTCTCCCTCGGTGGAACCAGAGCTTTCTGCAAATTTTCTGCACTAAAACTATTTCTCCATTCGTGTAGAATGGATCGTAATAGATGCAAAGAAGGAGCATCTCGGATCCAGCGACGAAAAGTCCGAACCAAAATTTCCGGATGAATCGAGTAGGGTACTCGTATATCTGATACATAATTGGAATATGGGAATTTATCCTCCATAAGGGTAAATATGCAATGGATTGATCGGATACTCTTCCATCCATCCATTCCTTCTATAAAATGTTTTGATTGCATTGCCAATGAAACTTCAAAGATAACTGTCAAACCTTCTAGTACCAATTCAGAATAAGAGTTCCTATTGCGATTAATAAATCGATTTGGATCACAATTCCTGAATAAACCAATTGAATTTGAATCATTTTGTTGACGTATCCGACGAATCAAACGCTTTACAGTTGGGAAACTAAAAAAATTAGAAATTGAAAGTTCCGTCGGTTCGGAGGAACTCGATTTATCTAAATAAAGATCATGAGCAATTGTGTAAAGATCTTCTCGAAAAAAAAGTGGATATAAAAAGCATTGTTGCCAAGATTTATGCTTGTTTCCATATCTTTGGAACTCATCCATTTTAAGAAAAACCCGGGCCCTAAAATAACCTCTTGGATTATGAAATTAGAAATTACATGGTGCGATTTAGTCGGGAAAGAATAGAGAATCCTATCTGAATATTCTCTTTACAAGAAATATTCATTCGTCATGAGGAAGAACGAAAAAGTTTTATCTTGGCAGTCCGATCGCTCCCCTGACTCAGCGAATAAATTTCGCTGGTCAGTACACTATTTCTCTTACACATTTGTCTTTGAGTACTTAGGATTCATTGCGGGTGTAGAAATCCCTGATCTAATACAGGGAAAAACTCCCCCTATCGGTTACTAAAGTGCTCTTAACTTCTGATTAGTAAAAGGAATTCCTCGTTCAAATGAGGAACAGAAGCTCGGTCTTCTGGTTTTTCTTTATGATTCAAGGCATCTAGCTTTCTCCATTGACTCACTCAACTTAATCGTGTGTTGATTCGATCTTATTCCATAATACATTTGGATTTGTTCAAATAACATATATTATACATCGCTGTATAGAATATACATATTCTCATACATTTGATTCCTTGGTAAAATACGCTTCTGATCAAATAAGATTTAATAAATCAAGTCAAGATTGTTAGACCGACATGCTGCTTTTTCCATTTATTATTCTTTTCAGGATCAGTCGTAGTCTTACTAACTTTACCGACGGTATGGACGAATTTTTTACTTCATCCGAACGTGTAAAAGACCTTAGTCGCACTTAAAAGCCGAGTACTCTACCATTGAGTTAACAACCTGCTATTTGGAGAGATACAATAGAAGTAGAATATTATATTAAATTATACCGTATGAATAAACTTATATGATATTTGAACAATCGTTGTCAGGAATAAATAGAATCTATTGACAAATAGAGGATAAAGGATCTAGAATTTATCCTCTACAATTTCTAGAATCAAATAACTTAATCTATAGATTAAGTTATTTATGATCCGTTAGATTAAGTTATTTATGATCCGTCAAACGAATTCACGATGATTAAAAAAAGAATCGTGATTCAAAAAATAATGAATGGTGGACCTAATAAATAGAATGTATTCTATTTATTATGAATTCTATTGGCACAATGCGCTATTGTCAATCCCAATATGTTGGAATAGACACTTTTTTTCTTTAATTGTTGGATTGGCACTACATTAAGACGAAAATAATTATATTAGACACACTAATAGAATAGAGGATCATACGCTTATCTATGAATGATAGTAACAAAAAAACAAAATTATATTATTTGTTAAAAATTATAATTTTTCTAATTTATCAAAAATTATATTAAACTTCCAAGTTTTCCATAGGAAGTTAGTTCCTTATTTCATTTGATTCGGTTCTTTCATACATTACATGTTTTATCATTCTCGGTTGAACGACTCAAATCTTTATTATTTCCATATCCAAAACTTTAAATTTCTAAGCTGCCTACGTATATAGCGTCGCAGGGCATTAATATACATGAAATTTGCATATAATAAGAGGAAAAAAAAAGGATAATAAGAAAACAACCATGACACGAAACTTGAATAATATAGAAATCTCATGTAATTTAAATTTATTGATAAATTTATTGGACCTAGACGTAGTCGCATGACTTATCTCCCCTTTTTTTATTATTTTTATTAATTAATAAGCGTGTTTAAAACGAAACATTTTTGCCCTCAGAAAAATACCATGAACAGTTCCTGTAGGTTGAGCTCCTAATTCGAGGAAATTTACAATAGTAACATAAAATAAGCGAAATAAAGACCGAATTCCTGGATAGCTCTTCCTTTTCTTAGAGACTTAGCATCAATTGCTACAATTCGATAGGTAACTCATTGAGTTAGATCGACAAAAGAACCCCCCCCCCTCTAAAACATACATTTCGCTATTCTCTTTTCCACGTTCAGCAATAGAACTGATTAATCTTTGTAGAATTGGGATCTAGTTTTTCCCAAAATTGATCTGATCATTTTTTTAACTCGATGTAGACTTACAAAATAATTATAGCTCATTTAGAACATTTACACTAACCCTAGATTCTATCCCCTAATTTATATCTCCTTTCTGGTTAAACTCCGCATATCTTTTTAAGGAGATAAATGTTGAGCTAAGAGCATCTTCGAATCGAAAATGGCAGATGTCATAATACACAGAACCAATCATGTCGTTCAAGTCGAACGTTGCTTTCTACCACATCGTTTTAGACAGACAAATTATTATAATAATTATAATAAAGGTAGGTATCTGATCCAAAATCGATATGTAATTATGAATAGTCATGAATTCATACATTTTTGTAATAACATCAGTTCATTATCCTAGCTAGCTATTGAACGCTTCTTTAGCTGCGTACATTACTTCGACAGTAATGGTTTCAATGCCCTTTTGTCGTGCTAATTTCTCAGTATTTATTTTTACCTTTTCTCTAACAAAACGGGGGATTTTACTTAATTCTAGTCGACTTTCAGGATTCCAAATTAGGCCTGTATCCGTGGATAATGATTTAGTTATTACTTCTTTAGTATCATGCCCACCAAAAATATCTAGAAGATGGTCCTCCATACCCAAAGCAAATGAGTTATAAACTAGATCAGCTATTTGATTAGTACCTTCGTAACCTAGGAAGGGTCGGTATCCCAAGGGAAAATTTTGTATATGAACTGGTGCAGAAATAACTCCACAAGGAATATCAAGACGTTTACCAATATGACGTTCCATTTGAGTACCAAATATTGCAGATGGTTCCATCTGAGCGATCATATCTCCTACTTCAGCATGATCATCTGTGATAAGTATTTCATCACAGAAACCTTGAATTTGCTCTTTGAACCATTCCGCATCGTGTTTGCAATAAGTACCCGAACAACTCACACGAATTCCCATTTCTCGAGCAAGTATCTTAGTTATTGAAGCAGCATGAGTTGCATCACCAAAAACGACTGTTTCTTTCCCCGTCAAATTCTGACAATCAATAGATCTTGAAAACCAAGCAGCTTGGGAAACAAATCGAGTTTGTCCGTCGATATAATGTTCATAATCAACTCTTTTAATCGATGAACTAAGAGTTAAGGTATTCACATTTTTTTGAATTTGGCGGATCCACTCAGCCATATCCACAGCCCCCATGGGGGCTGTGGATATGTAAGGCATTCCATATTCTTTATTCAAATACATCGCTGTCATTAAGCCCACTTCACGATAAGGAATTAGATTGAACCAAGCTTTTGGTAAATTTTTAAGATCTTCTACAGATCCTCCTTCAGGAATTATTTGATTAATTCCGATGTCCAGATCTCGTAACAAACGTCTCAACTCACGACAATCGTGTTGATTATGAAAACCCAATGTAAAAATTCCAATTATATTGACAGAAGGCGCATTTGTCAGGAATTGATCCAATTTTTCTTGTCTATAGCATCTATCTAATCTATCTAAATAATATCGAACTACCTGTTCCAAAGTTCTATCCGCTGCCTGAATTTCATTCACTTGATAATGATCCACATCCGCAAAAATGACGTTGGAATCAGAAATTATGGATGCTCTATACACAAAGTTTTGTAAATCCTCTTGCAAAATACTAGAGGTACATGTAGGTGTCAATATAATAAGATCGGGACGTTCCTCCTTATCTTTCCGGAGAATATTATCCACAACTCTTTCTTGAGATCCATGTGCTAATACATGACGATCTACTATGCTAGCACTTGCAGCAGTAAAATCTCTTTCGCGTTCTAACATAGAACGCATTACATTAAAATAATCATCTCCTAGAGGAGCATGCATAATGGCATGCACATTTTTGAAGGAACTAGCTACTCGTAGAGTTCCAATATGAGCAGGACCAGCATACATCCAATAGGCTAATTTCATAAATTATAAATTAGCCTTTTTAAAATTTGATTTGTGTTCCTATCCTACACCACAAAAATATACCTTTACATATTTATGCCTTATTATATTTCCCTTCCATAAGTATAGTCTATGAAATGATGAGAAATAATAAAAAAGTATAAATTAAATTGGATTTACCATTCTTATTTATTTTAAATATTACTATTTGTCCCATCTGGGACGAAAGGATTCGAACCTTCGCAATAACAGGACCAAAACCTGTTGCCTTACCGCTTGGCCACGCCCCATTCTTATATTATGCTGCATATAAGATCCTATATCTTGTTTATATATTCAAACAAGGTTCCATTCTAATCTGAATTGTATTATTCTTGTATTATTCTTATTAGATTTCTTATATGGAATATCCATTGTATATTTATTAATAGCTTCGATTTCGAAGAGATCTCTGAATTTCACACCAATAAGGATGTGGTTACATCCTCAGCCTGCTTAGCTCAGAGGTTAGAGCATCGCACTTGTAATGCGACGGTCATCGGTTCGATCCCGATAGAAGGCTCTTTTTCATTCTTTTCATTATTAAGCATGTTTTGTTAGGATCTATAAAATAGGGAGAAGACTCTTCCTTTTATGATCGTCAGTCCACCGAGTCTATCATGGCATAATATGTTTCTGTTTCAACTAGAAACGAAATGAATGATTGGAACATATTTTATTGGACCTCTCCAATACAAAATGAAAATAAAAAGTGCCGTTCTCTATATTATATAAAATATATTCTCTATATAAAATATATTATTTCATTATTCGTACTGTTTATACTATTCCTCTTTCCAGCATTATTTGTTCATTTTGTGTCGTGAAATAAGGAGTTTTTATGTCCCGTTATCGCGGACCTCGTTTAAAAATAATAAATCGTCTAAAAACTTTACCAGGACTCAGTAAGAAAAAACCCAACAGAATTGAAGAGCCTAGGACGAAAAAACATCATAAATCTCCTAAACCTTCTAAATATCCTATCCGCCTAAAAGAAAAACAAAGAGTACGTTTTCATTACGGACTTACAGAGCGACAATTACTTCAATATGCTCGTATTGCTAGAAGATCCAAGGGATCAACGGGTCAGGTGCTATTGCAATTACTTGAAATGCGTTTGGATAACATTATTTTTCGATTGGGAATGGCGCTTACCATTCCTGGAGCCAGACAATTAGTAAGCCATAGACATATCCTGGTCAATGATCGTATGGTAGATATACCAAGTTATCGTTGCAAACCCCAAGATTTAATTTCTATAAAAGATCAACAAAGATCGAGAAATATAATTAATAACAATATAGATCTTTCCCAGAGGGATAAAATGAGGGTACCAAACCATTTGAATCTTTTAAAAAAAAAGTCACAATATATTGGATTAGTTAAAAAAATAATAGATAGTAAACGAATCAGTTTGAAGATTAATGAATTGTTAGTCGTAGAATATTATTCCTGTCGAATTTAAATTGAGAATGAAAAGGAGGGATTCGATTCATGCACATCTGTCTCTCTGTACGTTACATAACAATGTGATTTTCCTTTCCCATACCAATATTTGTTTTATTTACTTTATTTCCTCTGTCACGTAAATACAACGTGGTTGCGGGATGATGAGATCATCCTATTGAGTGGGTTGGGAGAAAACGATAGAAAGAATAAGGTTAATATACGGAATATTTACGATCAGAAGGAAATCCATTTAATTATGCTATTGTGCGTCGGAAAATCATTTTATTCATGGGATCATTTCTATATGAGGAATGAAGGAAATTCTAAAATTTATAATTGACTATGCCTAGATCTCAGAGAAATGACAATTTTATCGATAAGACCTTCACAATTGTAGCGGATATCTTATTGCAAATAATCCCAATGGCTTCAGGGGAAAAAGAGGCATTCACCTATTACAGAGATGGTGTGATTTGATACTTTTTTTTTATTTCTGTCTTTATCGTTTCAGGGAATGGCGGAATATTGAGTCAATGAAAACTTACGCATAGTGAAAGTGAGTGAAATAGAACAATTCTTTCTGTCGTGTATCCCCGATTGATGCAGCCTTAGATGCTTTTATCTTCTGATATTACTAGTATCAAGCGAAAGGTTAAACCTATGTGTGTAATAGGTTCTAATGGTCAAACCTATCTGATAGGCACGCATAGGGGAAAAAGCACTACGTGTGGGAATCGACAACACAAACGCTTCGTTATCATAAACATGACCCTTTAAGGGCTAGTGAAAATGGTTGAGACAACAAACATCCATCTCGTTTGTACTTCGGATACCGTTAGAACCATCGGAGATTGTTGAAGTGAATAATCCCCGTAAAATACAATGCGTTAAGGACAAAGAAAGTGTTGGAGGTTCTGTTTTTAAGTGCTAAAATCCTTGGTATTAAAAAAAGAGTCTTTGCAAGAAGGATGGCTAGAGATTAATAAGAAATACACTAGCTCCTGTTAATTCATAATATGGGCTAAGACCGATTCAACGGATTACTTTCCTTATTATGTAAAAAAAGGAGGAGCCGTATGAGGTTAAAATCTCATGTACGGTTTTGGAACGGAGATCATTTCAATTGAATGAACGACCGTAACGGATGTCAGCTCAATCCGAAGGGGAATATGCGGAAGCTTTACAAAATTATTATGAAGCCATGCGATTGGAAATCGACCCTTACGACCGAAGTTACATACTATATAATATAGGTCTTATCCACACGAGTAATGGGGAACATACTAAAGCTTTGGAATATTATTTCCAGGCATTAGAACGAAACCCGTCTTTACCACAAGCTCTTAATAATACGGCCTTGATCTGTCATTACGTGCGGCTATCTGTACTATAGAATGAATTCGTTTAGAACTACGGAGAAGAACAAAATAAGAGACTTTCTACATATGCATCGTCCAAAGGACGGTTTTTATCAGCTGTAGTAAAAAGAATATCCCTCATAGGAGCCCAAATATGAATGGATAAATAGAGCCTCAATATTCCATGGATAAAAAATAATTTAATCATTTAAATTGATGGGGAAAGCACCATAAAGATCAATTATTGAAAGTTGGGACTGATACGATCAAATCTGCTCACTGACAAATCAACTTATGTAATATAGTTGATTTACTAGGCTATTGAGCAACGGTGTAGCATCAGATCCTAAAGATGTTAAGTACTCTCCTACAAGTTGCAGATGGAAAGTACTATTCGAAATTTCTATACAGAACATAGATAGTTACCCCTTAAAAAGACTTCTATCCGGATAATCTGAAGTAGATCTCGTTGTTTCTATATTCATCTTTATGAGGGTGGGAGAAAAGATAAAACCTGATCATTTATCGAAAGTGAAGTTTGAAACTCATGTCATTGACCCTTTCTGTTATTTCGGTTAACCTGAACTTATTCCCTATCTTCTAGTTTGGAAGTTTGGGTAAAGGACTAAAAAATAGTGAATTGAGCCGTATGAGGTGGGAAACTCTCAAGTACGGTTCTAAGGGAAGAAGACTTTTCTAAGTTGACCTATCCCGACCGAGGAGAACAGGCCATTCGACAAGGAGATCCTGAAATTGCGGAGGTTTGGTTCGATCAAGCTGCTGAGTATTGGAAACAAGCTATAGCGCTTGCTCCAAGCAATTATATCGAAGCACAAAATTGGTTAAAGATTACGGGACGTTTTGGAGAATGAAAATATATCGATTACCATACAATCGTCAGAATTATGAAATATTTTCTACATCCAGGATAGAATTAGCTTCTCTTATTGAGTTGTCATTTTAGACATAATTATATTGACAATATAACAAAGAATACCTTTTATGGATCGTTAATGAAAGGGATCTTTTGAATAGGGTTAAATCCCGTCCGGAGATATAAATATTGATTTTATTAAAGATCTATTAATATTTTGAATAATTCAAAACTTTTGTGATTAATAAATGTGATCTAGGACATAAATCTGGATATGAAGATAATAATGATATTACAAATTACACAATTATTTTTCCCACCCAATGAGAAAGCTTTACCATATCGTAACGGTCCATTGAGCACCTGTGGGATATGTCATAATAAATTGGAACACCTGCCTCAGAGCGACTTCCGTATAATAGTCGCTCCAGTCCTGAACTAGGAAATAAAGAGAGGAACGAATTGAAAACATATAAATTCGTTTGGCGGGTTTTTTCTCATGTCTCGTCTGGAAAGAGGAGAACTCAATGATCATTCGTTCACCGGAACCAGAAGTAAAGATTGTTGTGGAGAGGGATCCTATTAAAACATCTTTTGAAAAATGGGCTAAACCCGGTCATTTCTCAAAGACACTATCTAAGGGACCTAATACTACCACTTGGATCTGGAACCTACATGCTGATGCTCACGATTTTGATAGCCATACTAATGATTTGGAAGAGATCTCTCGCAAAGTATTTAGTGCTCATTTTGGTCAACTAGCCGTCATATTTATTTGGCTAAGTGGGATGTATTTTCACGGCGCTCGTTTCTCCAATTATGAAGCATGGCTGGGTGATCCTACTCACATCAAACCTAGTGCTCAGGTAGTTTGGCCAATAGTAGGTCAAGAAATTTTGAATGGAGATGTAGGTGGAGGTTTTCGAGGAATACAAATAACCTCTGGATTCTTCCAGATTTGGCGAGCATCCGGAATAACTAGTGAATTACAACTTTACTGCACCGCAATTGGTGCATTGATCTTTGCAGCGTTAATGCTTTTTGCTGGTTGGTTTCATTATCACAAAGCTGCTCCAAAATTGACTTGGTTCCAAGATGTAGAATCAATGTTGAACCACCATTTATCAGGGTTATTAGGACTTGGGTCTCTATCTTGGGCAGGACACCAAGTACACGTTTCTTTACCTATTAACCAACTCCTAGATGCTGGAGTGGACCCTAAAGAGATACCACTTCCTCATGAATTTATTTCAAATCGTGAGCTTTTAGCTCAACTTTATCCCAGTTTTGCTGAGGGGTTGACCCCATTTTTCACCCTAAATTGGTCGAAATATTCAGAATTTTTGACTTTTCGTGGAGGACTAAATCCGGTAACGGGGGGTCTATGGCTGACCGATACTGCACATCACCATTTGGCTATTGCAGTTCTCTTTCTGATTGCTGGTCATATGTATAGGACTAATTGGGGTATTGGCCATAACCTCAAGGAAATTTTGGAAGCTCATAAAGGTCCATTTACAGGGGAGGGTCATAGAGGTCTTTACGAGATCTTAACCACCTCATGGCATGCTCAATTAGCTCTTAACCTAGCTATGTTAGGTTCTTTAACTATTGTCGTAGCTCACCACATGTATTCTATGCCCCCCTATCCATATCTAGCTATTGACTATGGTACCCAACTCTCTCTGTTCACGCACCACATGTGGATTGGTGGATTTCTCATAGTTGGCGCTGCTGCACATGCAGCTATTTTTATGGTAAGAGACTATGACCCGACTACTCAATACAACAATCTTTTGGATCGTGTTTTGAGACATCGTGATACAATTGTATCACATCTCAACTGGGCATGTATATTCTTAGGCTTCCATAGTTTTGGTCTGTATATTCATAATGATACTATGAGTGCTTTAGGACGTCCTCAAGATATGTTTTCAGATACTGCTATACAATTACAACCTATCTTTGCTCAATGGATACAAAATACTCATGCCTCGGCTCCTAGTTTGACAGCTCCTGATGCAACAGCAAGCACCAGCTTAACCTGGGGAGGTGGTGATTTGGTAGCAGTAGGTGCCAAAGTGGCTTTGTTACCTATTCCATTAGGAACTGCAGATTTTTTAGTGCACCATATTCATGCATTTACTATCCATGTGACTGTACTAATACTACTTAAGGGTGTCTTATTTGCCCGTAGCTCTCGTTTAATACCTGATAAAGTAAATCTTGGTTTTCGTTTTCCCTGCGATGGGCCTGGGAGAGGAGGAACATGTCAAGTATCTGCCTGGGATCATGTCTTCCTAGGTTTATTTTGGATGTACAATGCAATTTCGGTAGTAATATTCCATTTCAGCTGGAAAATGCAGTCCGATGTTTGGGGTAGTATAAGTGATCAGGGAGTAGTAACTCATATTACAGGAGGCAACTTTGCACAGAGTTCCATTACAATTAACGGGTGGCTCCGTGACTTTCTATGGGCACAAGCCTCTCAAGTAATCCAATCTTACGGTTCTTCATTATCTGCATATGGTCTTTTATTTTTAGGTGCTCATTTCGTTTGGGCCTTTAGTCTAATGTTCCTATTCAGTGGTCGTGGGTATTGGCAAGAACTGATTGAATCTATTGTTTGGGCCCATAACAAATTAAAGGTTGCTCCTGCTATCCAGCCCAGAGCCTTGAGTATTGTCCAAGGACGTGCTGTAGGAGTAACTCATTACCTTCTGGGTGGAATCGCCACAACATGGGCGTTCTTCCTAGCAAGAATTATTGCAGTAGGATAATGGCTAGGAGGATTTGAAAAGCATTATGGCATCAAGATTTCCAAAGTTCAGCCAAGGCTTGGCCCAGGACCCAACTACTCGTCGTATTTGGTTTGGTATTGCTACTGCACATGACTTTGAAAGTCATGATGATATTACCGAAGAACGCCTTTATCAGAAGATTTTTGCTTCTCACTTTGGTCAGTTAGCTATAATCTTTTTGTGGACCTCTGGTAATTTATTCCACGTGGCTTGGCAAGGCAATTTCGAAGCATGGGTCCACGACCCCTTACATGTAAGACCTATTGCTCATGCAATTTGGGATCCTCATTTTGGTCAACCGGCCGTAGAAGCCTTTACCCGAGGAGGCGCCCCCGGTCCGGTCAATATTGCTTATTCTGGTGTTTATCAGTGGTGGTATACAATTGGCTTACGCACTAATGAAGATCTTTATACCGGAGCTCTTTTCTTGCTATTTCTTTCTTCTATCTTTTTAATAGCGGGTCGGTTGCATTTACAACCTCAATGGAAACCAAGTGTTTCATGGTTTAAAAATGCCGAATCTCGTCTCAATCATCATTTGTCTGGGCTCTTCGGAGTCAGTTCTTTGGCTTGGACGGGACATTTAATTCATGTCGCTATTCCTGAATCAAGGGGGGAACACATAAGATGGGATAATTTCTTGAATGTATTACCGTATCCCCAAGGTTTAGAACCACTTTTTACAGGTCAGTGGAATCTTTATGCTCAAAATCCTGATTCTAGTAATCATTTTTTTGGTACCTCTCAAGGGTCGGGAACTGCGATCCTAACTCTTCTTGGAGGATTCCACCCACAAACTCAAAGTTTATGGCTAACTGATATTGCTCATCATCATTTAGCTATTGCATTTGTCTTTTTTATTGCTGGTCATATGTATAGAACCAACTTTGGGATCGGACACAGTATAAAAGATATTTTAGAAGCACATATTCCTCCGGGAGGCCTATTAGGCCGCGGACATAAGGGTCTTTATAACACAATAAATAATTCTCTTCATTTTCAATTAGGTCTTGCTCTAGCTTCTTTGGGAGTTATAACTTCCTTGGTAGCTCAACACATGTATTCTTTACCCGCCTATGCATTCATAGCACAAGACTTCACTACCCAAGCTGCATTGTATACTCATCATCAATACATTGCCGGATTCATTATGACAGGGGCGTTTGCTCATGGAGCTATATTCCTCATTAGGGATTATAATCCAGAACAGAATAAGGATAATGTATTGGCGAGAATGTTGGAGCATAAGGAAGCTATAATATCTCATTTGAGTTGGGCTAGTTTATTCCTAGGTTTTCATACCTTGGGACTTTATGTTCATAACGATGTTATGCTTGCTTTTGGTACTCCAGAAAAACAGATCTTGATCGAGCCTATATTTGCTCAGTGGATACAATCTGCTCATGGTAAGACTTTATATGGTTTTGATGTACTCTTATCTTCAGCAAATGATCCAGCATTCAATGCTGGTAAAAGCATATGGTTACCTGGTTGGTTGAATGCTATTAACGATAATAAAAATTCACTGTTCTTAACAATTGGTCCTGGAGACTTTTTGGTTCATCATGCTATTGCTCTAGGTTTGCATACAACTACATTGATTTTAGTAAAAGGTGCTTTAGATGCGCGTGGTTCCAAGTTAATGCCTGATAAGAAAGATTTTGGTTATAGTTTTCCTTGCGATGGTCCGGGACGGGGTGGTACTTGCGATATTTCGGCCTGGGATGCTTTTTATTTGGCAGTTTTTTGGATGTTGAATACCATTGGATGGGTTACTTTCTATTGGCATTGGAAGCATATCACCTTATGGCAGGGGAATGTTGCGCAATTTAATGAATCTTCCACTTATTTAATGGGATGGTCAAGAGATTATCTTTGGTTAAACTCTTCACAACTTATTAATGGATACAATCCTTTTGGTATGAACAGTTTATCTGTCTGGGCGTGGATGTTCTTATTCGGGCATCTTGTTTGGGCTACTGGATTTATGTTTCTTATTTCCTGGCGTGGATATTGGCAGGAACTTATTGAAACTCTCGCATGGGCCCATGAACGCACACCTTTGGCCAATTTAGTTCGATGGAGGGACAAGCCGGTAGCTCTTTCCATCGTTCAAGCACGATTAGTTGGATTAGCTCACTTTTCCGTAGGTTATATATTTACCTATGCAGCTTTCTTAATTGCCTCTACATCAGGCAAATTTGGTTAATTCTTTTAAATTTGAGGAGATATATAGATTATAAATCTAATCTCTCTGTATTTAAAATAAGGAGTAATACACGTAATACTTATCCATCTAAAATTTGATCTATATTTTATTTTGATTCCTCGATAAAAATTGACTGAATAATTATGGCAAGAAAAAGTCTCATTGAAAGAGAGAAAAAGAAACAAAGATTGGAAAGGAAATATAATTTCCTTCGTCAATCTTTGAAAAAAGAGATGAGCGAAGTATCATCATTAGATGAGAAAATGAAAATTTATATAAAATTACAATCTTCACCACGTAATAGTGCACCTACACGTCTTCGTCGACGTTGTTTGACGACTGGAAGCCCTAGAGCTAACTATCGAGATTTTGAGTTGTCCGGATATATAATCCGTGAGATGGCTCACGCATGTTTGTTGGCTGGGGTAACAAAATCGAGTTGGTAGGAGGAAAAAAAGATTCGTTCTTTAAGGTTATTGTGATGATAGAAAAGTCCTTCCCTATATAGGGAGGGATAATATCATTTCTCAGGGGTTGCTCAATACACCTATTTTTTGCTATTATAGTAAAGGTCATATGAAAGGATAGCGCGGAGTAGAGCAGTTTGGTAGCTCGCAAGGCTCATAACCTTGAAGTCACGGGTTCAAATCCCGTCTCCGCTAAAAATACAATAAGCTTTTTCTCCATTCTTAATTCCCTGGAGAATGGTTTGATAAACCAGGAAAAGATATGACCAAACCAATAATTATTCCTTGTTAGGATTTCATCCTCCAGATGGGCGGGTAGCGGGAATCGAACCCGCATCTTATCCTTGGCAAGAATAAATTTTATCCATTAAACAATACCCGCATTTGACTCGTTATAGGGATAATATAATATATATCCCTATATTATTACCACTTCTATGTGGGTACATACTTTATGAGTATAAGTATATTGATTAATACTACCAATAATCAAATAAACCCTCCCAAGAACACTTTAATTTACTTGGTATTTTTAGGAAATGCCCTTGCGAACTATTAATGCCCTACGGAAAGGGGAGGGAGGGTTTCAACCCAAAAGATCTTAAAACATATCTAAGATATAAAAGAATTCAGAATACCTACTAAAAAGACTGATCCAATCCATAATGATATTCCTGAAAATAGCACATTTTTGCTACTTGACCAACCAGTAGGAGAGGCAAGTGCGACAGGTACACCAATCACTAGGAGAAATGAAATTGCAATTAATGCAAACACAGACGATTGGAAAGCAATAGTCATTGTTGTGATCTTAAAAGCTTTCAACAGATTCAATAGACTATACCATTCGATCCCCATCCGGTCAAATTCTGCATCAAATGCACTACGGATTTTCATTGATCATAATTGAATATTATCTGTCGGAGTAAAATAGGACCAGTTGGCCTCGTCCGGGAGAGATGGCCGAGTGGTTGATGGCTCCGGTCTTGAAAACCGGTATAGTTTTAAAAACTATCGAGGGTTCGAATCCCTCTCTCTCCTTTTGTTCGATTAAACAATCGATCTTATCAGATCAGTAGCAAAAAAAGGCTCGGCTATATAGCCTATAGCCGAGCAATAAGGACTCAGTTGGAAAAAAATAGCGAAGGATCCCGCTATCCCGTCTCCCAACATGGTAAATGAAAAGAAATTAGATGAATTATGATTTTATCTAGTTTATTTTATCGTTTAATTAAGAGGGGTCATGGAAAGAACAGGTTCAAAATCACGATCAATTCCTTTCTCAAATCCTGCTGCAGCTGCGCGAGCTCTTCCTGCATGCCACAAATGACCCACGAAAAAGAAAAATCCTAGAACAAAATGAGAGGTGGCTAACCAACTTCGGGGTGATACATAATTCACCGCATTAATCTCGGTAGCTACACCACCCACAGAATTTAAAGAACCTAAAGGAGCATGAGTCATATATTCCGCTGAACGTCGTTCTTGCCAGGGTTGTATGTCCTTTTTCAACTTACTCAGGTCCAAACCATTAGGACCCCTTAGAGGTTCCAACCAGGGAGCACGAAGATCCCAAAAACGCATTGTTTCTCCTCCGAAGATAATTTCTCCAGTAGGAGAACGCATTAGATATTTACCTAAACCAGTAGGCCCCTGGGCAGACCCTACACTAGCTCCAAGACGTTGATCTCTAACTAGAAAAGTAAATGCTTGAGCTTGAGACGCCTCTGGGCCGGTTGGCCCATAGAATTCACTGGGATAAGCTGTATTGTTAAACCAAACAAAACAACAAGCAATAAAACCAAAGATAGAAAGAGCAGCTAAACTATAGGACAAGTAGGCTTCTCCTGACCATACAAACGCACGACGAGCCCATGCAAAAGGTTTTGTTAAGATGTGCCAGATACCACCGAAAATACAAATGGAACCTAACCATACATGTCCTCCGATTATATCTTCTAGATTGTCCACGCTAACAATCCATCCCTCTCCTCCAAAAGGAGACTTGAGCAAATAACCAAATATAGCAACTGGGTTAAGCGTAAGGTTCATAATTTTTCTTACATCTCCACCGCCAGGAGCCCAGGTATCATATATGCCACCAAAATACAAAGCCTTGAAGACTAGAAGAAAAGCACCAACACCTAGCAAAATTAAGTGAATACCTAAAATTGTAGTCATTTTATTTCTATCTTTCCAGACATAACCAAAAAATGGAAAAGATTCTTCTAAAGTTTCGGGTCCGATTAGTGCGTGATAAATACCACCAAAACCTAAAACTGCAGAAGAAATTAAGTGAAGTACCCCAGATACAAAATAGGGAAAAGTGTCCACAATTTCCCCACCAGGACCGACTCCCCATCCTAAAGTAGCTAGATGGGGAAGTAAAATCAATCCTTGTTCATACATAGGCTTTTCCGATACAAAATGAGCCACTTCAAATAGATTCATTGCTCCAGCCCAGAATACAATTAATCCGGCATGAGCCACGTGAGCCCCAAGTAATTTACCTGACAAATTGATAAGTCGGGCATTACCAGCCCACCAAGCGAAACCAGTAGTTTCTTGGTCACGACCAGCTAAAGATAGAGTTCCATTAAAGAGCGTTTCCACGGGGTAGAACCTCCTCAGGGAATATAAGGTTTTCATGAGGCTGATCTTGAGCCGCCATCCAAGCACGAATACCTTCGTTCAAGAGAATATTTTTTGTGTAGAAAGTTTCAAATTCAGGATCTTCTGCCGCACGAATCTCCTGAGAAACAAAGTCATAGGCACGTAAGTTTAGAGCTAGACCAACTACTCCAATGGCACTCATCCATAAACCGGTCACTGGCACAAATAACATGAAGAAATGTAACCAACGTTTATTGGAAAAAGCAACCCCAAAAATTTGGGACCAGAAACGGTTAGCAGTTACCATAGAATAAGTCTCTTCAGCTTGAGTTGGGTTAAAAGCACGGAACGTATTTGCACCATCACCGTCTTCGAATAAAGTATTTTCCACGGTAGCACCGTGAATAGCACATAGAAGAGCAGCACCCAATACTCCGGCAACTCCCATCATATGAAATGGATTCAAGGTCCAATTATGAAAACCTTGAAAAAAGAGGATAAATCGGAAAATAGCCGCTACACCAAAACTAGGTGCAAAAAACCAACCAGACTGGCCTAATGGATAGATCAAGAATACAGAAACAAAAACAGCAATCGGAGCAGAGAACGCAATTGCATTATAAGGTCGCAATTGTACAGATCGAGCAAGTTCAAATTGGCGTAACATGAAGCCTATTAGACCAAAAGCACCATGAAGAGCAACGAAAGTCCATAGACCACCTAATTGGCACCAACGAGTAAAATCTCCTTGTGCTTCAGGACCCCATAATAGCAGCAAAGAATGTGCTAAACTATTAGCAGGCGTAGAAACTGCGGCAGTTAAAAAATTACAACCTTCCAAATACGAACTGGCCAATCCATGAGTATACCATGAAGTCACAAAGGTTGTACCCGTGAACCATCCACCTAGGGCAAAATAAGCACAAGGAAAAAGCAATAGACCAGACCAACCCACAAAAACAAAACGGTCTCTGCGTAGCCAGTCATCCATAGTATCAAATAAAGTTTGTTCCTCTTTGGAAGACTTTCCAAGGGCTATAGTCATAGTAATCCTCCTATTTCACTATTCCGACCTTTTCCGAACACCCTATCTGATAAAATCAAAAGGTATACGCTGGTTTGTCTATCTATGGATAATTTTTCATACATCATATCCCTTTCAACAAATTATTAATTGGGTTCCGAACATTTCTTGTTGGCACAGATATTATCCGCTAAACTGAACCAATGCAATATAGGTAAATGCATGATGTTGTTTCTATTCAGTTTATTTCTGATCCTCAAATTACCTTCTGAATGGAATAAATATAAGAAGAACAACTGATGGAAAAGCAAATTAGCTTTTCTGTTCTTCCTCCCTGGTAAGAACCAAATAACATTAACCACATCTATTCGATTCAATATTAGATGGAATAAATATTAGATGTCTTGAACCTAAATCCAAGATCAACAAAATCGATAGTAGTATTTTTATTGATTTAATAAGTCTCTATGTTTATTATTACTAGATTATTCCTACGTAGTAAATAAGAACAACAAAAAGAATAATTCTAGCAGAGCTAGAGTAAATAAATCTATTTATTTTTTTCCTTCTATTCAGAAGAATAAAAAAAAATGTATTTCACTATAGTGTAAAATTTACAGTTCCCTTTTTTACATTGCCCATTTCTTATCTTTTTTAAATCAATGATTTGAATTAGAGATTCAATCAATTGGATTCTATAGATAGGAATAAACTTATGAGTTAGAGATATATGAGTTAGAGATATATGAGTTAGAGATAAAGAAATATTGACTTTCCTTTCAGACTTCCATCTACATTTTTTACCGGAGAATAAAAGATCATAACTGTTCATTCGACAGAACATCCAATCAATAACCAAATATTAAATTCAATCATTTGAACAACTTCAAATAATTGAAAGATCCACTTTCAAAATCCCCCTCAATTTTCAATATCAGAATAGCTAATATATTCATCAGTCAATGGGTCAGGTTCACTTACTTCTCCTTCTTATTTACCTCTTTTGGGCCGAAAGAAGATACAAAATTACGAAGATTATGCCTTCTTATACTATTCCTCGTCCTATAGTAGAAAGATGAAGAAAAAAAGACTATATCTGATAAATAGTCTAGATAGCATTCTAGTTGTTCTCAATCTGCTCTATTCCGTTATACCAGATGTTGAACCTAAAATTGATAATGACAGGTATTTTTTATTGTTTTTCACAGGTTTTTTTAATTCTGTGAAAAATGAACACCGGGCGGAACCCTTTATCGGGCTTGAACCGATGACTTACGCCTTACCATGGCGTTACTCTACCACTGAGTTAAAAGTGCTTTTGATCATGAAATGATCAATGGCTAAGTCGACTACATATCGGGTATATATTTAATAATATAAATAGATCCACATAGAATATCAATGTGAATATAGATAGATCTATATCTATGGATTTATCAATATTGTTCGAGAACCGATCCTGTTTCAATCATGTCAATTAGTACTATTGACCCATTAGGTATTCGATTGAATTCTTCGACTTTGTTATATGTTATAGAAAGGGTGAGATTTATACCCTAAAATTGTGTTGACCTATTATTAAATTCGAATTGATTAGACTGCGTGGCTGTGAGATGACTCTCTTATTGGTCTGTCTGTTTATCACTTAGATTTACGCATAAGATTGTTTCGATCTGAGGTAGAGATCGGCATCTACGATATTTCGTAAATAACAATATCCGATTGTTTGTGCCCATCTGGAAACACACGCACTGTATAATAAGTGTTGGTTCAGAGGACCAAACATCTATATCGCTTCACTACGGGTTCCGCGAGCGAATCTCCGTAAACTTTGAATCAAATTAGCATTCGGTTCAAAAGAAAGGGCTATAAATTCCGTTATACATTGAATTGGGGGATCTCGTACGCAATATTGCTAGGAAGAGGCATTTTCTAAAATATTTTATTTTCCATCATTGTTCCACCTTTTGATTCAACGTAATAGATATATCCGTAGCAATGCCCCAATATTTTTGGGCTTTAAACTAAAGCTATAAGGATATAAAAGCAAAGCCTATTTTGAGTTTTGAGGCTTTATTTAATATAGAATAAATGTTTTTAAATCACTAAAAAAAAAGATTATTTTTGTTTCATATTCTTGACAATTTCCTAGGGATTTTGATATTATGATAATAAGTGGGCCCCTATCGTCTAGTGGCCCAGGACATCTCTCTTTCAAGGAGGCAACGGGGATTCGATTTCCCCTAGGGGTACTATGCTAGAAAAGTCATTAGGAGACCTACCTAATAAGTATTCTAATGACTTTCCATTTTTTGTTCCTGGGTCGATGCCCGAGTGGCTAATGGGGACGGACTGTAAATCCGTTGGCAATATGCTTACGCTGGTTCAAATCCAGCTCGGCCCAATACCAACCTGAATATCATAGATAGATATTCATTGTCATCTAATCGATGACAAGGTATATATTAATACCCAATATAGAAAGAAAAGAAACGAACAGATACTTTCATAATTAAAGGAAAAGGTTAAATCTTTTATTTGACCGGCACTAATAAAAAATAAATTCCTATTAGAGAGTAATAGGTTAACTGTACCTAGTGGGATTGTAGTTCAATTGGTTAGAGTACCGCCCTGTCAAGACGGAAGTTGCGGGTTCGAGCCCCGTCAGTCCCGGTCCAATAAATTTACCAATTCTTCGGTCGATCCCCACTTCAGAGAAGTACAAAAAAGGGAAAATTGGGTAGACTAGATACATCTACTAAGGATTCTATAGATGTATCTATATCTGGTTATTTCAACAAATAACCAATTCATTGGTTAATTCTGCCAACATTTCGATGAATAACATTGAATTATCATATCCAAAATAAATCCTATTTTTTTCTTGAGATAGAAAAAAGGGTTTCGTAGATCTGTGTTAGGAAGGATAATGTAAGTATAAGTACAACCATTTTTTTAGAAACGAGAATACTGTATCTAAAAATAAAAAAAAGATCCCTTTTTATAAATTATAATTATAAAATAAGGATTGGATTATATTTGGTCTGACTATCCAAATAGTTGCCCATTTTAGGGTCATGGGCAATCGAATAATTTGAAACTATTCATTTCATATTTTTAGTTATCGGTGAGCATTACAAGACAAATCAGTGGGATTTTCACAGGGGTATCCTTTCCCCCCCTTTTTTTTTAGTTGTAGTTACCCCGACTTTTGCGCTTTTTTATGTATAATCAGATGCAAGCTTGGGCATCTTTCCCAACGGAATCAATAGAATTAAAATTAATTGTCTCTTTCTCGATGAGAAAGTTTGCATTTGCATTCCATAACTTTTGGAGTCAACTTGTGCGGCTCTAGGTCATATTACCAATATAGCCGAATAAAATTTGATTTTAAATGTTTATATTATCAACTATTGTTGAAAGTGAAAAATTTCCACTTTGCACTATCCTGATTAGTTCCATTATCATTAATAATATTAATTATTAATAATAATTATTTTTTTTTTTATAGAGGGATTAATATGGATATAGTCGATATCGCTTGGGCTGCTCTAATGGTAGTTTTTACGTTTTCTATTTCACTCGTAGTATGGGGTAGAAGTGGACTTTAATAAGACTAATAGTCTACTTCTAATTTTACTAATTGAATTGAGAACAATTATTGAGATGCAAATTTTGTATGTTTATTAATTATCTATTAATATTGAATGATCAATGATATTATCAAAATCAAATATTTATGAAATAAAATCGAATATGCATAAAGGAATGCATCCTTTACCCTCGTATTTTCGTATTTTTTTAATACGAAAATACTGGATATTTATACATATACGAAGTACTATATGTACTTTTATTTATGCTACTTTTACGTTTTCATCGAATGATTGCAAATAATACGAGTCTGTTCTCGGAACAACAGCATATGGAGCAGTGCTGCTCTCTCTCAACCATACATCCCTTTTCCATAGAAAGTATTTTATTTTTCCTGTACAGCAAAATACTTTTGCAAAGTAGGTCTGTTCAGAACTAGACCTATGTTCTGTCTACATAAAATTCCTTTTTCCAAGGGCATATAATAAAATTATAAAAAGATTGTGATTAGCCTTGTTTTTACCAGGTCCTTATCCCATATTCAAGGACCCCATGGTCCAAGGGCTATTAGATCTAATAATCTAAGATCTGTGTATAAGAAGTAGTACAAAAGAAAAGTGAAAGGAAGGTTTTTCTTTTACTTCGTACTACTTCTTTTCCAAATCAATTTCTACTCCTTAATACGACCTTTATTCCCTTTTTTTTACTGATGATCTATAACTATAATTGATTTAGTTATCAGTAATCACTGACTTGATGATACAAGTCAATTACTTTGACTCACCGTTTTGACGTAAATGATAACTAAAAAAGCAGTAGGGACCGAAATGAATAATGCAACAGCAATAAATGCGAGGATATTTACTTCCATGATTTATTTTCCCTTCGTTTTACAATAACTCGAGATTTGATCTCATAGAGTAGAGATTAGTCTACTTTTTACCAAAACCCAAAAAGAGGAATCAGAATCCCTAGAGTATTACTTCGTATTTTTTATTCAATAAAAATTAAATAGTATAACATACTATGTTCTCTTATTCATACCGAATCTAGTAATTCGATTCCTAATTAATCCCACCGGAACTATTCATATAGTTCCATAAGTTTTACTTATACAAGTAAATTTTATCGCTAAGTATTGGATATGCAAATATATAAAGATTTTTGTTTGATCAAATCTTTGTCTCGATCAAATATTGCGAAGTTGATATTTGATCTGAATTGCCCCGGGGCAGAGAAATATTCTAAATACTTCTCTGATGAAGTATATAGCTTCATCACTAGGAATTCCCTGGTAGTACGTCCTAATAGGGATATACTGTTGGTAATCGATCTTACCACATTTCTTTCACTTTATTTACCCTAACAAGGCGACACCCGGATTTGAACTGGGGATGGGGGATTTGCAGTCCCCTGCCTTACCACTTGGCTATGTCGCCATCCCCAGATCAATTAGATCTTGATTTGGGGAATTTTGAGTCCCCTGCTTTATCACTCGATTATTTTATTTCGTAGGGGGATTTGAAGTCCCCCTTTCAAAAAGGTAAGGTATTGGAAAATAAGGGATTTAAAGTCCCTTATTAAGGTAAGGGATTTGCAGTCCCCTTTAAGGTAAGGGATTTAAAGTCCCCTTTAAAACAGATTTAATAAGGGATTTAAAGTCCCTATTTGGACTTATAGGGAAAGAAGGTAAAATGCTTAGTTTTCGGATGTATAACTGAGCATCATACAACTTGTTTGTTTTAAGATGCCAAACATAATGCGTAGAAAGATCCTATTTTCATTTCATGTTTCACTTCTCATTATAGCATAGTGAATGCACATTTGTCAACCAAAAAGGAAATAATGGCAAAATTGTTCTTTTCCCTTCATTTAATCTTATCATTTAATGTGATAATGCATTGAAATTATACCATTCGACGATAAGTAATCCGCCCTGTTTTAACCTTTAAGAAAGATTAAAAAAAGGACCTCTCCTTTTTATTATATCTATATAATATAGATATATATATTTGTATATGGGTAGAATTTTACGGGATATAATTAACAAAACTACATGGCAATTTTTGTCGTATTTATTCGTATAGATCAATAAGGAATAAATAACGAAATTTACTTTTACTTTTTATAGGAAACTTCCAATGCGATTAGATGAAAATAAGGGGATATTTACAATCCCCGAATTTGGTAAAATACAACTTGAAGGATTTTGTCGTTTTATCAACCAAGGCTTAATAGAAGAACTTAATAAGTGTTCAAAATTTTATAGCCCAAATAAAGAAATTGAATTTAGGCTTTATGGGAATGAATATAAATTAGTAGCACCTTTAATTAAAGAGAGAGATGCTGTATACCTATCTGTTACATATCACTGTAAATTATATGTACCAGCAAGATTGATTCAGAGAACTCGTGGAAAGATACAGAACCAAATTATATTTTTGGGAAATATTCCTTTAATAAATTCTAAAGGAACTTTTGTAGTCAATGGAAATTACAGAGTCGTGGTCAATCAAATATTAAGAAGTCCCGGTATTTATTACACTTGGGAACGAAAAACGTTAGGAAACATTATCTATCTCGGCACTATAATTTCAGATTTGGGAGGAAGATCAAAATTAGAGATCAATATAAGCAAACAAAGGATATGGATTCATGTAAGTAGAAAGAAAAAAATATCTGTTGTACTTCTATTGTTGGCTATGGGCCTAAATCTCAAAGAGATTCTAAACGATACTCGCTATACGAATTTCAAAGCATTTATCCTTTCCGAGAATGGAACGAAGGAGTACAAGGAATGTTGCGAATGGACGAATTTTGGGAAGGAAGATGCCATTTTGGCACTTTATAAGGAACTCTACATAAGTGACGATGACCCTAAAAAATACACTTTGGAATTTTCCGATTCTATATGTGAAAAGTTGCAAATAAGCTTTTTCCGAACTAAATGTTTATTAGGAAAGATTGGTCGACGAAATCCGAACAAAAAACTGAATCTTGATATACCCGAGAACGAAATTTTTTCATTACCACACGATGTATTGGCTGCTGTGGATTACCCTATTAGAGTGCAATTTGGAACGGGTACACTCGATGATATAGATCACCTACAAAATCGATATATTCGTTCTGTAGCAGATTTATTACAAGAGCAATTAAGATTAGCTCTATATCGTTTGAAAGAAGGAATTTCAAAAACTAAATTTAAATTATATAAAAAAAAAGATCCTGAAAAAAGTTTAGTAACTCCTAAAAAATTGGCAACTTTACTCCCATTAACAGACACTTTTCAAGATTTTTTTGGTTTACATCCCTTATCACAATTTTTGGATCAAACTAATCCATTAGCAGAAATAGTTCATAGCCGAAAAGTGAGCTCTTTAGGCCCTGGAGGATTGACAAGTCGAACTGCTACTTTTCGTACAAGGGATATTCATCCTAGTCATTATGGACGTATTTGTCCTATTACGACGTCCGAAGGAATAAATGTTGGACTTATTGCATCCTTATCTATTTATGCAACGCTTAGTCATTGCGGCTCTTTACAAAGTCCATTTCATAGGATATCTGAGAGATCGAAGGAAGAACATATGGTTTATCTATTATCGGGAGAAGATGAATATTATCGGATAGCTACAGGAAATTATCTGGCATTAAATCAAGGGGTTCCAGAGGAACAATTTACTCCAGCTCGATTTCGACAAGAATTTCTAGTTTTTGCATGGGACCAAATCCATTTCAGAAGTATTTTTCCTTCCCAATATTTTTCCGTTGGAGTTTGCCTTATTCCTTTTCTCGAACATAATGATGCGAATCGTGCTTTAATGGGTTCTAATATGCAGCGTCAAGCAGTTCCACTTGTTCAACCTGAGAAGTGCATTGTTGGAACAGGGTTAGAGGGTCAAGTAGCTCTAGATTCAGGAAGTGTAGCTATAGCTAAGGAAGGGGGAAGAATTCAGTATATTGATGCTGGAAATATAACTATCACTTCATCCGTTGTTCAAGACACTATAGGAACAGAATTGATTGTATATCAACGTTCTAATAGTAATACTTGTATACATCAAAAACCCCGAGTTCGTCAAGGGGAATATGTAAAGAGGGGACAAATTATAGCAGACAGTGCGGCTACAGTAGGGGGAGAACTTTCTTTAGGAAAAAACATCCTAGTGGCTTATATGCCATGGGAAGGATACAATTTTGAAGACGCAATACTTATTAGTGAACGTCTGGTATATGAAGATATTTTTACTTCTTTCCAGATCGTAAGATACGAAATTGGAGCTTATTGGACGAACCAAGGCCCCGAGGTAATCACTAGAGAAATACCCCATTTAGATGCTCACTTACTCCGTCATTTGGACGAAAACGGCCTTGTAATGATAGGATCTTGGATAGAAACAGGTGATGTTTTAGTGGGCAAATTAACACTTGAAGCAGAAGAAGACTCACTATTAAATACTCCAGAAGGAAGATTATTACAAGCTTTATTTGATATTAAGGCACCACCTACTGGAAAAGAAAATTGTTTTAGAGTCCCTAAAGGTGTGAGAGGCCGAGTTATCGATGTGAGATGTATAGAGGAAGAAGATTATTCTGGCGATATTGTGGAAAAAGTCCATGTATATATTTCACAAAAACGTAAAATACAAGTGGGTGATAAAGTAGCTGGAAGGCATGGTAATAAAGGTATTATTTCAAGAGTTTTGCCCATACAAGATATGCCTTATTTACAGAATGGAACACCAGTGGATATGGTATTAAATCCATTAGGGGTACCTTCACGAATGAATGTAGGACAGATCTTTGAATGTTTGCTCGGTTTAGCAGGAGAACTAATGAACAAACATTATAGAATAGCACCTTTTGACGAAAGATACGAGCGAGAAGCTTCTAGAAAACTAGTGTTTTCTGAGCTTTATAAAGCTAGCGAGCAAACAGCTAATCCATGGGTATTTGAACCTGATCATCCTGGAAAACATAGATTAATTGATGGAAGAACAGGAGAAATTTTTGAACAACCTGTTACAATAGGAATAGCTTATATATCGAAATTGTGTCATCAAGTTGCTGACAAAATTCATGCACGTTCCAGTGGACCTTATACAATGGTTACACAGCAACCTCTGAAAGGAAAATCCAAACGAGGAGGGCAACGAGTAGGAGAAATGGAAGTTTGGGCTCTAGAAGGTTTTGGTGTTGCTTATATTTTACACGAGATGCTTACTTTGAAATCTGACCATATTGATGCTCGTGAAAAAGTATTTGGTGCCATTCTCACTGGAGAGCCAATGCCTAAATCTAGCACTCCTACAGAATCTTTCCGATTGCTCAGTCGAGAACTACGATCTTTAGCTCTAGAATTGAATCATACTATTCTATCTGAGAAAGACTTTCAGATAGATAGGAAGGAAGTTTGATCAAAATCAATCAAAATTTTTTTTTATGAGTGAACAGGATAAACATCAACAACTTCGAATTGGATTAGTTTCTCCCGAGCAGATTCTTGCTTGGTCTGAAAGAATTTTACCTAATGGAGAAAGAGTTGGAGAAGTGACTACAGACTATACTTTAGATTATAAAACTTATGAACCCGAAAGAGATGGGTTATTTTGTGAAAAAATCTTTGGGCCTAAGAAAAGGGGAGTTTGTGCTTGTGGAAAATCTCGAGTCATCGATAATGAAAAGGAAGACCACAAATCCAATTTTTGTGCCCAATGTGGAGTTGAACTTGTTGTGGATTCTCGAATTCGAAGATATCGAATGGGATACATTAAACTGGCATGCCCCGTTGTTCATATTTGGTATTTCAAACGGCGTCCCAGTTATATCGCGGATCTATTAGATAAAACCCGTAAAGAATTAGAAGACCTAGTATACTGCGATGTGTGACTTGATCACAAGCTCCTATTAATACAGATCCGTTAAAACTGTCATCCTATTAAATCTAATTGGGATGCCCTTAGCTCTGACACGTCCCTCGGGAAGAGTAGCATGAAGCTCAGAGATGTTGATAAAGAGGCATGAATCTAGGGTTAATATCTTGTATATTAAATTGCTAATTGGACTTCGTAAAAACACTTCTTTTCTTATAAGAATGGTTCATTTTGTTTCAGATTATCCTTTATTTCTTCGAGACCAAAAAGAATATATGGTTATAGGAGTCTATTCATCGCACATATGCTTCAAAAAGTATTGTAACCATCGAAGTAAAGCAGAAACCTACAGGATCAAATAGAACGAGATACAGACAAGTAAATCCCTTATGAGTTTCAAATGAATTTGAATTGAAGGTCTTTAGCAAAGAAATGTATCGTTCAAAAGGGAGGAGACTGCTCAATAATTCCGTATTTATGTTGTAATACGAATCGTAAACGAATATTTGAATGTAACTTGAGCAAAGAGTAACTATTTTATTTAAGAGCAAAAAACATTATTATGCATAATAATAATTATGCATAATAATACAAAATTACTTTACGTTTTGTTATAGTTATATAGTTACTTGAGCCGGATGAGAGAAAACTTTCATGTCCGATTCTGAGGGGGGGAAATCCTAGAATAACCTATCCAAATGTTTGTATTACTAGGCCCATAGCTAATAAGCCAACTTTATTGCGATTTCAGGCTTCACTTAAATCTAAGTATCAATCCTGGCCAGAGATTTTTGCTTATTATCTCTCTTGGGATTTTGATTTTGGGCTATTTCAAGAGAGAGAAATAGCCACTGGGGGAAGAGCTATCAGAGACCAACTAGCTGGTCTGGATTTACAAATTATTCTAGATCGTTCATATGTGGAATGGAAGAGATTGGACGAGATAATATCTATATTTTTTACGGGGACTGAGGATGTAGAACAGTATGTAGAAGAGGAGGAGGGATTGATGTATGATAAATTTAAAGAGCAAGAACTTCAAAAACTTCGAAGAAGAAAAGATCTATTGGTTAGACGCATGAGATTAGCGCAATATTTTGTTCAAGCACATATAGAACCACAATGGATGGTTTTATGCCTATTACCAGTTCTTCCTCCCGATCTGAGGCCAATGTTTCAATTAGATGAAGTTGGACTGATTAGTTCAGATCTCAATGAACTTTATCAAACAGTTATCCGTCGAAATAATCTTCTTAACCACTTCATAGATAATAGTGTATCTGTAATGGCGGATTTCTTGATTGATCAAAAGAAATTAATCCAAGAAGCCGTAGATGCACTTCTTGATAACGGCATCGGCGGACAACCAGTGAGAGATAGTCATGATAGGCCTTATAAATCGTTCTCAGATTTCATCCAAGGCAAAGAAGGAAGATTTCGTGAAAATTTACTTGGTAAACGAGTTGATTATTCAGGTCGTTCTGTTATTGTGGTAGGTCCCCTTCTCTCATTGTATCAATGTGGATTACCCCGAGAAATCGCAATAGAACTTTTTCAAGCATTTTTAATTCGTGATCTAATTGAACGACAGATTGCTCCCAATCTAAGAGCTGCTAAAATTCTAATTCGAGATAGGGGACCCATTATATGGAACGTACTTAAACAAATTATGCAAAGACATCCCATATTGTTAAATCGAGCGCCTACTTTACACAGATTAGGAATACAAGCATTTATACCTATTTTAATAGAAGAACTTGCCATTCATTTACATCCATTGGTTTGTGCAGGATTTAATGCGGATTTTGACGGAGATCAGATGGCTGTCCACGTACCTCTATCGATGGAAGCTCAAGTAGAAGCTCGTTTACTTATGTTTTCTCATCTTAATCTTATCTCTCCAACTATAGGAGATCCTATTTGCGTACCGACTCAAGATATGCTTCTTGGACTTTATAGATCAACCCTTCAAAAAAATCAAGGTATTTATGAAAATAGGTATCACCCAAATAACTCAAAAAATAAGATTGTTTCACCTTCGTTTTCTAGCTATGATGATGCGCTCAGAGCTTATCAACAAAAACGAATTGATTTAGACAGTCCTTTATGGCTCCGTTGGGGGAGAGATATAGATATATCTATTATTAATTCAGTAAACCGAGAAGTCCCTATCGAAGTTCAATATGAATCTTTGGGTACCTTCCACGAAATCTATGAACATTTTAGAATAAGAAAAGGTAAAATGGGAGAAATACTGAATAAATATATTCGAACAACCGTCGGTCGTTCTCGTTTTAATCGAGAAATAGAAGAAGCTATAAAAGGCGTGTGGGTTTATGATATCCAACAAGAAATGTCACTATTCAGAATCTAATGTTATTAGTCTTATGATCCTTTCATTCATGTAGAGATACAGATCAAGGAAGCCGTACGGCTTGAACCCATTGTTGAATCCTGTTCCCAAAAATAAAAAAAAATGGGAGATTTTTATTATGGCAGAACCTAATTGTTTCGAAGTGCCCTTTGAAGTGCCCTTTTTTAATAAAGTTATGAATAAAACTGCTATGAAGCAGCTTATTAGCAAATTCGTAAATCAATTTGGAATGGCATATACATCACATATATTAGATCAACTGAAAACTTCAGGTTTCCAGCAAGCGACTGATGCAGCTATTTCATTAGGAATTGATGATCTTTTAACAACGCCATCTAAAGTATGGCTTATCCAAGATGCGCAGCAACAGGGTTTTGCTTCGGAAAAACATCATGATTATGGGAATGTACATGCAGTGGAAAAATTACGTCAATTGATCGAGATATGGCATGCTACCAGTGAATATTTGAGACGAGAAATGAATCCAAATTTTAGGATGACTGATCCTTTTAATCCAGTACATATGATGTCCTTCTCGGGAGCTAGAGGAAGTACATCTCAGGTTCACCAATTAGTAGGTATGAGAGGCTTAATGTCAGATCCTCACGGAAAAATCGTTGATTTACCGATTCAAGGAAATTTCCGTGAAGGACTCTCCTTAACTGAATATATTATTTCCTGTTATGGTGCTCGTAAAGGAGTTGTTGATACTTCTATACGAACAGCAGATGCTGGATACCTCACACGTAGACTTGTTGAAGTAGTACAACACATCGTTGTGCGTAAAGCAGATTGTGGCACTATCCAAGGTCTTTTTGTAAGTCTCATTCAAGATCGAGAAATAATCAAAAATAAAATTGTTCTACAAACACTAATTGGTCGTGTGTTAGCAGACGATATATATATAAATGGGAGATGTATTGCCATGCGTAATCAAGATATTGGGATTAAACTTGCCAATCAATTACAAAACCTCCAAACACAACCAATATATATACGAACCCCTTTTACTTGCAAAAGTATATCGTGGATTTGTCAATTGTGTTATGGTCGGAGTACAACTCATATTAACTTAATCGAATTAGGAGAAGCAGTCGGTATTATTGCAGGCCAATCAATTGGAGAACCAGGAACTCAACTAACATTAAGGACTTTTCATACTGGTGGGGTATTTACAGGTGATATTGCAGAACATATACGAGCCCCTTTTACTGGAAAAATTGAATTCAATGAAAATTTGGTTTATCCTACACGTACACGTCATGGGCATCCTGCTTATATATGTCATAATAGTTTATGCGTGACTATTGATAGTAAAGATAAAGTACAAAACTTAACCATTCCACCAGAAAGTTTGCTCTTCATTCAGAATCATCAACTCGTGGAATCAGAACAAGTTATTGCCGAAGTTCGTGCTAAAACATCTCCCTTCAAAGAGAAAGTGGAGAAACATATATATTCTGACCTAACAGGAGAAATGCACCGGAGTATCCCTATGTCCAATTTTATATTGAAGACAACTCATTTATGGGTATTATCGGGAAGTATGTACAAATCCGTTGTAGTACCTTTTTATACATTTCTTAAAGATCAAGATCAAGTGGATATTAATAGGGAAAATAAAGCAAGTTCCAAATTTATGTTTAATATGTTTAATAACAAATTAGACTATAATAATCTTTTTTATTCCAATGATAAAAGTCAGTTACTTAGTAAGGGAACTATTCGTTCATTACCTAATGAGAATAAAAAAGGTGAATCTTTTATGGTTCTTTCCCCTTTCGATTTTTTGCAAATCGTTCTAGTTAACGATTCAAAAGGTTTAAATACAGTAAAAAAATTAATTAGGAAGGATCCAATTATACAAATAATTGAATTGTCAGGTCTATTGGGTCATTTACATAGTATTGCTAATCATTTCCCATACTCCCATTTCATAACTTATAATACATTCTTACTAAATAACCGTTCAATTTCTGGCAATTACTCAAATATTCTGCAAGTAGCTAAATGCTATTTTATGGATGAAAAGGCGGGAATTTATAAATTGGATTCATGCAGGAATATTATTTCCAATTTAGTCAAATTTAATTTGTACTCCTCCTTATCCTATTTTTGTAAAAAAAAAATTTCAGTAGTTAGTCCTGGACAATTTATTTGTGAAAGTGTATGGATATCCGAAGATGAACCACTCCACGCATCTGGTCAAATTATAGCCGTTCATGAGGAGTCTTTAGTCATTAGATTAGCTAAACCCTACTTGGGTACTCGAGGAGCAACTCTTCATGGTGATTATGGAAAAATTATTTACGAAGGAAATACATTGATAACTCTGTTATACGAAAGATTAAAATCCGATGATATAATTCAAGGTCTTCCTAAAGTTGAACAATTGTCAGAAGCCCGTTCGACTACTTCAATATCGAAAAATCGCAAAAAAAGTTTTAAAAAATTGAACAAGAACCTGGCAAGATCTCTTGGAAACTTTTGGGGGTCATTCATCAGTGTTAGGATAACTATGGAGCATAGTCAGATTCAGTTGGTCAATAAAATTCAAAGGGTTTATCGATCCCAGGGAGTACAAATTTCTGATAAACATATAGAAATTATTGTACGCCAAATGACATCAAAAGTTTTAATTGTAGATGTGGACAATTCGGAAAATGGAAATTTGGAAAATGGATTGGGTAATGTTTTTTTACCTGGGGAACTAGTTGGATTATCACAAGCGCAAAGAATGGATCGTGCTCTAGAAAAGGCAATCAATTATCGAACAATTTTATTGGGAATAACAAAGGCATCTCTGAATACTAAAAGTTTTCTGTCAGAAGCGAGTTTTCAGGAAACTGCTCGGGTCCTAGCTAAATCTGCTCTTCGAGGTCGTATTGATTGGTTGAAAGGCTTGAAGGAAAATGTTATTCTGGGGGATATTATACCTGTCGGTACTGGATTCAACCGTTTGGGAAAACGGAACAAAATGGATCCGGGAACGGAGAATAAAAATCTATTTAGCAACAAAGTGAAAGAGATTTTATCTCATCATCAATATAAAGAAGTCTCTGTTTTGTCCGTTAAGCAAAAAAAAAAAAAAGTTATAAAAAAATTAGTAAAAAAGAAAAAATTGAAACGACCAGTAAAAAAGAGGTAAATAACTTTTAGAAATATAGGAATTTATTATTAATTATTATATTAATTTTTATTGTTAGATTCATTTTCAGTTTTAGAATAAAGATAGAAAATGAAATGGATATTTTCTATCCCGTACGATACGGGGCAAGCAATCTTTTTTAATCCATTCCATCGGAATGTAGATATTACAGTTAATAGTAAAAAGAAAGAATAAAAACAAAATGACGAAAAGAAAAAATTGGAACATCAATTTGAAGGAAATGATAGGAGTAGGAGTTCATCTGGGTCATCAGACTAGAAAATGTAATCCTAAAATGGCACCTTACATTTTTAAAGATCGTAAAGATATGCATATTATAAATCTGACTAAAACTGCTCGTTTTTTATCAGAAGCCTGTGACTTTGTTTTTGATGGAGCAAGGAGAGGAAAACAATTTATGATAGTTGGCACAAAAAATCCAGGAGCTGATGCTACTAAATTAGCTGCTTTAGCAGCTCGATGTCATTATGTCAATAAAAAATGGCTAGGGGGCATGTTAACTAATTGGTTCACTACAAAAGCAAGACTTGAAAAATTAAAAAATTTGATGAAAAAAAAAAATACGGGAGGATTCGATCGATTTACAAAGAAAGAAGCAGCACTATTAAAGAGAGAATTGAACAAATTGCAGGAATATCTAGGTGGGATTAAATACATGACAAAATTGCCCGATATTGTAATAATTCTCGATCAAAAAGGAGAATCGACCGCCATTCGGGAATGTATAACTTTGGGCATTCCAACAATTTGCTTAGTTGATACAGATTGTGACCCAGATCTCGTGGATATCCCAATTCCAACCAATGATGATGGTAGAGGACCCATCCGATTGATCCTAAAAAAATTAACTTCAGCAATTCGCGCGGGTAGAGAGGTTATATAAAAGGTTAATTTTTAATTAAAAACGGTAAGCTAGATACTGAGTTGGCTACTATTCCAAAATATTAGAGAATAGATTAGAATAATCTATTCTTATTAAAATCAAGAAATTTCCTTAATCAAATAACCATTCCATTATTCTATTTCATAGCCGATGATAGTGAAATAATTTAGGAATCGGTCATTGAACCAAAATCATTTCTTTTTGAAATTAATTTTTGTAAAGAGAACTATGGATATTATACAATTTTCTATTAATACGCTAAATCATTTTGACGAGATATCCATTGTGGAGGTAGGTCAACATTTTTATTGGCAAATAGGGGGGTTTCAAGTTCATGCACAGGTACTTATAACTTCCTGGATTGTAATTGCTATCTTATTAAGTTCAGCTACTATAGCTGTTCGAGATCCACAAATCGTTCCGACCGGAGCTCAAAATTTTGTTGAATATGTTCTCGAATTTATTCGGGACTTGGCTAGAACTCAGATTGGCGAAGAAGAATATGGTCCCTGGGTTTCCTTTATAGGAACTATGTTCCTATTTATCTTTGTTTCTAACTGGTCGGGTGCTCTTCTCCCTTGGGGAATTCTTAAATTGCCTCATGGGGAGTTAGCCGCACCTACAAATGATATTAATACTACGGTGGCTCTAGCTTTGCTCACATCAGTAGCCTATTTTTATGCAGGTCTTACAAAGAAGGGTTTAGGCTATTTTGGGAGATATATTCAACCAACCCCAATACTTTTACCAATTAATATATTAGAAGATTTTACAAAACCTCTATCACTTAGTTTTCGACTTTTTGGGAATATATTAGCTGACGAATTGGTAGTTGCCGTTCCTGTTTCTTTGGTACCTTTAGTGGTTCCTATACCTGTAATGTTTCTAGGATTATTTACAAGTGGTATTCAAGCTTTAATCTTTGCAACTCTGGCTGCAGCTTATATAGGTGAATCCATGGAGAATCATCATTAATTCTAATTAGATTGGACTTAATCTTTTCTAATCTTCGAACTTATAAATTATTTTATATAATAATGGGATGTAGAATGTTCTTTCCATTTTTATTATTATATACCCAAGGATTCAAATCCCTTAATGTATAAGGTATTAGTATAAAGATTTAGGATCAGTAAACTACTAGCGGATTAATAGAAAATTACTAGATAGAATAAATAATATTTGTAGATTCATATCTATAAATAAAATGGAACAAGTTCACGGAGCTTGTTGATATGTACTCCGATATGGAACAATAAATTGACCCCGAAGGGATACATATATCTTATATCTTATGTATATAGTTTGTAGTATATGATACTATGTATATGCATATATTATCTAAATATGTTAATATATCTATAGAATTTTTCTATAAAAATAAGTTCTTACGCAGGATTTTTTATTCCCTAACTAAAAAAAGAATAAAAATAGGCTTCTGTTTCATAAAAAAAAAGAAAAAATAAGGGTATTTTAATTTTTTTTTAATATCGTTATTTAAATTCTTCTCTAGTTGAACCTGAACGAACAATCAAATCAATAGATCTATCGTATTATCCACCATTTATAAACCTTAGTAAGAGGAGATTACTATGAATCCCTTGATTTCTGCTGCTTCTGTTATTGCTGCTGGATTATCCGTAGGCCTCGCTTCTATTGGACCTGGCATTGGTCAAGGCACTGCTGCGGGACAAGCTGTTGAAGGTATTGCGAGACAACCAGAAGCGGAGGGTAAAATACGGGGTACCTTACTGTTAAGTTTAGCTTTTATGGAAGCTTTAACTATTTATGGATTAGTTGTAGCGTTAGCACTTTTATTTGCTAATCCATTCGTTTGATCTTGTAAAAAAAAATCTGTACCCGTCGGGATTCTAAGTACCCTCCTCTAGTCATTTCCTAGTTCAGCCAATAGGGGAGGGCTGGTTCAAATAATGTTTTATAATTGTATCCTTATTCACAGTTATATGGGACCTGGGACTAACTAAGTACTTAAAATTTCCTTATCCAAAACTGGAATAATAGAGTCGAGTCATAGAAAAAACTTTGTAAAAGTTAAATATCGTTATCTATGAGGGGAGAGCGTATGAAAAATGTAACTGATTCTTTCATTTCCCTAGTTTATTGGCCCTCCGTTGGGGGTTTCGGGTTAAATACCAATATTTTAGAAACAAATATAATAAATCTAAGTGTGGTACTTGGTGTACTGATCTATTTCGGAAAGGGAGTGTGTGCGAGTTGTATATTTGAATAATATAGTTGGGTCCAACCAGCTGCACTTTGTAGATAGAAAAGTGCATGATCTCAACGAATTACTTCTAAACGATAAATCATGGAAGAACTATAGCATTTCGTAATTGGTTGGAAAATATATAAACCAATAAGGGAGAATCTTTAGAATGGTTAAAGCTAAACTGCTTGAAGTCCAAGCACAACAGGGTATTCTTTCCACCGCTGTGTCAATATGAGATGGGTTCAAAGACACAGTTGGAGATTGATCCGATATATAACATTCATATCAATGGAATGATTCGATCTATCTACTGAAAAATAGTTCTAATCTCCCATCCAAATTTTTTGGTTTCAGTGCGAAACTGACGACCTACACAGAAGGGAATTTATTCAAGAAAAGATAAAGAGGAAATACGAATGAAAAGGAAAAAAGAAAAGAACAACAACTTTTTTGATAATAAAAAATACCTTTCGGCAAAAGAGCCCTTCGGAGATTTCGGTCTTTGATAGATTGATCTTATTCTTAGATATTAGATAATATGAACGGAAAGGGCAAGCTTGGTGGAAACAATAAAAGGGGATTGTTCCCAAAAAAGCCGAGCAGGAGAGCCGAATGAATCGAAAGGTTCGTGTTCGGTTTGGGAAGAGATTATCTATTCATAAGTTGAATAAATTTATAATCTACTTTCATTAAATAATCTATTAGATAACCGTAAACAGAAAATATTGAGTACTATTCAGAATTCCGAAGAACTATGTAAAGGAGCTGCTGATCAGCTCGAGCAAGCCCGGGCTCGCTTACGAGAAGTAGAAATGAGAGCGCGCGAAATTCGGGTAAATGGGTACTCTCAAATAGAGCAAGAAAAAGAGGATCTCATTAATGTTGCTTCTGCTAATTTGGAACAATTAGAGAATTTCAAGAATGAGACTGTTCACTTTGAACAACAAAGAGCAATTGAACAGGTCCGACAGCAAATTTCTCGCCAAGCTGTACAAAGAGCTCTAGGAACTCTGAATAGTTGTTTGAATAGCGAGTTACATTTACGTACGATCGATCATAATATCGGCCTGCTTAGAGCCATGAAAAACATAACTGATTAGCTTTAATATATACTAAATCATTTTCTTAAAAAAAAAAAATACAAATATATATAGTATGGGTCTTATTTTTAAAAAGAGAATTATTTAGTATTAATGGTAACTATTCGACCCGATGAAATTAGTAGTATGATACGTAAACAGATTGAACAATATAATAACGAGGTCAAAGTTGTTAATATTGGCACTGTACTTCAAGTAGGAGATGGCATTGCTCGTATTCATGGTCTTGATAAAGTAATGGCAGGGGAATTAGTAGAATTTTTAGATGGTACAGTAGGCATTGCGCTAAATCTAGAATCAAATAATGTTGGAGCTGTATTAATGGGTGATGGCTTAATGATCCAAGAGGGCAGTTCCGTGAGAGCAACAGGAAAAATTGCTCAGATACCAGTAAGTGATGCTTATTTGGGTCGTGTTGTAAACGCTCTAGCTCGACCTATTGATGGTAAGGGTAAAATTCCAGCTTCCGAATTTCGATTGATCGAATCTCCCGCTCCAGGTATTATTTCAAGACGTTCTGTATATGAACCTCTTCAAACGGGTCTTATTGCTATTGATTCGATGATCCCTATAGGACGCGGTCAACGAGAATTAATTATTGGGGACAGACAGACCGGTAAGACGGCAGTAGCTACAGATACAATTATCAATCAAAAAGATCAGAATGTAATATGTGTTTATGTCGCTATTGGTCAAAAAGCCTCTTCCGTAGCTCAGGTAGTTAATACTTTTCAAAAAAGCGGCGCAATGGATTATACCATTGTGGTATCGGAAACTGCGGATTCTCCCGCTACATTACAATATCTTGCTCCTTATACAGGAGCAGCTTTAGCCGAATATTTCATGTATAAAGAACAACATACATCAATAATTTATGATGATCTCTCCAAACAAGCACAAGCTTATCGACAAATGTCTCTTCTATTAAGAAGACCACCGGGCCGGGAAGCTTATCCAGGAGATATTTTCTATTTGCATTCCCGTCTATTGGAAAGAGCAGCTAAATTAAATTCTCAGTTAGGTGGGGGTAGCTTAACTGCTTTACCAATTGTTGAGACTCAAGCTGGAGATGTTTCAGCTTATATTCCCACTAACGTAATTTCCATTACCGACGGACAAATTTTCTTATCAGCCGATCTATTCAATGCAGGAATTCAACCTGCCATTAATGTGGGTCTTTCCGTATCTAGAGTAGGATCCGCGGCTCAGATGAAAGCTATGAAACAAGTAGCTGGAAAATTAAAACTAGAGTTAGCTCAACTTGCAGAGTTAGAAGCCTTTGCACAATTCGCTTCTGACCTTGATAAAGGCACTCAAGATCAATTGGCAAGAGGTCAACGATTACGCGAGTTGCTCAAACAATCTCAATCAGATCCTTTGACAGTGGAAGAACAAATAGCTATGATTTATACTGGAACGAACGGATATCTAGATGTATTAGAAATTGTACAGGTGAAAAAATTTATCCTTAATTTGCGCAAATATTTATTAAAAGATAAACCCCAGTTTGGAGAACTTATACGTTCTACTGGGACATTCACGGAACAAGCAGAAACTCTTTTAAAAGAAGCTATTCAAGAAAATACCGAACGTTTTCTACTTCGAGAACAAAAATAATACTTTCTTTATTTTTGAAAAATCGTTCGGAACAGGGTAGAAGATCCTATCCTAATTAATAAAGAAAATAACTTTGCTACATTTCAATATTAAATCTTGAACAATTGAATTTATATTATTACGATTACGTCCAATAGGATTTGAACCTATACCTAAGGTTTAGAAGACCTCTGTCCTATCCATTAGACGATGGACGCTATCTTTTTTTTTATTAATTTATTGAAATAAATTATCGAAAAACAAATTCGACTTTTTATCCATCCACGATTATGTTCGGGAAATAAAGAGAAAGAATAGTAGGGCATCAAAAATTAATTTCGAATGAAATGCTACCTACGACAAAATGCTTTGAATAAGCAATATGAGCGGGTAGCGGGAATCGAACCCGCATCGTTAGCTTGGAAGGCTAGGGGTTATAGTCGGCGTCGATTAACGCCTCTAATTCAGAAACGAACATGAAAATTTCATTCGGCTCCTCCATGGCAGAGAGAAAGGGGGGGGGGTCAAGTCAAAAATAATTATTATTCTTTTTTTTTTATTTTTTTATAATCTTTTATCATCCTAATCTGATCTATCCAGTTTCAATCTACAACATTTCATCCAGATTATAGCCTTGAACAGCTTGTATTATTAAAATAATACAATAAATAGAGGGCTCTATCTAAATCAATAGATAGAGGGCTCTATCTAAATAATGAATTAAAAAGTTATTGGAGAGGAAATAAAGAAATGATATCAGAGGGTCAAATTTTGATAGCCCTTTTTGCTGCTTTTATAACAAGCATTTTAGCTTTCAGATTAGGTAAAGCACTGTATTAATAATTTATTCAATTATTCCTGATATAGGGAAGATCATAGCCTGGCCAGATACTGGCCGGGCTAGAGAAATCGAAGAGTAATTTAGAACGGAATGAACAATACAATTGTATTTTCGTGGTCTTTAGCTTCAAAATTTTAGCTCTATTCATTCTATATCTCCCATCTCGGAGAGATGGCTGAGCGGACTAAAGCGGTGGATTGCTAATCCGTTGTACAGACTATCTGTACCGAGGGTTCGAATCCCTCTTTCTCCGTTCAGTCACTTCAAATGAATCCTAAAATTTTTTAACCTATAGACCTTTTTTATTCTTTACGCCCAGGATTTCGTCCTGGATCGTTCGATAGAAATCCGAAGATAAATAGAGAAACAAAAAATATAACTACTGTGTAAACGAACAGCTTAAGAGTAAGCATTATCTAATCTCCAGGATTCTTATTAGAGTTACAAAGGAATAGATCATCAATCTTTGCATCATATAATTGATACTTCAATACCAAGCAATATTACCATTTTAAATCTAAAATGGTACGATTTTGGTCTCCACATTATGTGTGGAGATCAAATTTAAAAATATGAATTTATTAAATATTTTTCTTTTACTCTTTGCTTGGGATTGAAGAGTTGAAATAGGGACTCAACTCCTAGTTCAACTATCCTAAACAAGTTTAGGATCGTCAGAATCAATAAATTGATTCCCTACTCCCCTTTTTTTGCAATTAAATCTAACGGATATTTCCTCTATGTCATTTGCATCAATATCTAATAGCCCCAACTCTCCCTATGATGGGGGTTCGGAACTGACTAAGACGAATTAAAAAGGATTGAGCCTGGGAGGTAGGTATTTTGATCTGTTGGCAACCAGAATAGAATTGCTGCTTCACAAAATAAGCAGCAGAACAAGGAAAAATAATTCTACAAAATTAAAATTTGGTTAATGACAGCGATCCAAGATCCATCAATATATGGAAATGGAATAAAAGTATGGAAACAATATTTAAATGGTTTTGCATCAAGTTAATTGTTTCTTTTTTATAAAAAGAAATCGATACTTCTTGCTAAGATTATCGAAAACTTACGGCAGCTTGCCAAGCAAAGGCTAAGAGAAAAAAGAACAAAGGTATAATTGGCATTATATCTACAATTGGATCAGAAATAGCATAAGCCTCGGGCAATTTGGCTAAAAATGGATTATTCAAATGAAAAGCGGCATCGTCTAGACAAATATTGAGGTTGAGTATAACTGGCATTTTGATTCTCCGATCAATAAAAATGATGTAAAAGCTCAAAAGTATTTTGCCAATTAATCGAAATTATTTGGCAAGATTATAATTATACTTTGAGTTTTCGGGTTGGAAGGGATCATTTCAATAATTTTATTACCATTCTGATAGAGAATGACCAATTAATAGATATTCTTGTTTCTTTTTCCGTTCCCCAACCGAATTACTTAAAATAAAGCTATTAATAAATATACAATCTATATTCCATATAAGAAATCTAATAAGAATAATACAAGAATAATACAATTCAGATTAGAATGGAACCTTGTTTGAATATATAAACAAGATATAGGATCTTATATGCAGCATAATATAAGAATGGGGCGTGGCCAAGCGGTAAGGCAACAGGTTTTGGTCCTGTTATTGCGAAGGTTCGAATCCTTTCGTCCCAGATGGGACAAATAGTAATAATTAAAATAAATTGCTGTCAATAGTTTCACTAGTCCGAATCAAACAAAAGTGGAAAATAAAATACTTGCATAGAAAATACATAAATAGTATAATAATTTTCAGTCTCGATTAGACTGGAGATGTCGAAAGATAAAGAAGTAACAGAGGGTATCCCACCCTTGAACTGGAACTAATATCCACCAAATCAATTTAAATGAAATTTATGAGATCCGATTATCTCATGATTTCGTTCGCCAATAAGGGGATATGGCGGAATTGGTAGACGCTACGGACTTAATAGAATTGAGCCTTGGTATGGAAACTTACTAAGTGATAGCTTCCAAATACAGGGGAACCCTGGAATATTTTGAATGGGCAATCCTGATCCAAATCCGTATTATAGGAACAATAATTTTATTTTCTAGAAAAGGGATAGGTGCAGAGACTCAACGGAAGATATTCTAACGACTTAATATCATTTGAATTTGAACCAATATTCTATCTACAGAGTGTAGTATGTTATTGAAAACTTTGAAAGTGTTCTGTATCATCGTTAAAACTTGTTTCAACGATTAGAACTTGAGTTGTTCTAGGCTTGCCTAGCTTAATGAATACTTAATTAAAGTAATTCAATTAAGAAATAAATAGAATTTATTCTATTTTTGAATTATTGGACGAGGATAAAGATAGAGTCCAATTCTACATGTAAATGCCAACAACAACAATGCAAATTGCAGTAGTCGGAAAATCCGTTGGTTTTATAAACCGTGAGGGTTCAAGTCCCTCTATCCCCAGGTGTATTTCCGAATTAAAGAAAGATCAAATATTATTAAGAAAGATCAAATATTATTACTCTTGACAATTTTATAAGCAATCCAGAATATAGAGCTATATTCCCATAAATTTAGAAAGGTTGATCGTAAGATCAACTCATACATTTTGTCAGATATAACATTTGTGTATGTATAATTGTATTATACATACAATTTAAATTTATAATAGAAATTTATAATGGTAACTTACCAATCCAAAAGTATAATTTAAAAAGGGAAATAAAAAAAAGGATTTTATTTTTTCTTTTTAGTTGACCTGAGCTCAGGTTCTGCGCTAGGATGATAAACAGGGAAGAGTCGGGATAGCTCAGTTGGTAGAGCAGAGGACTGAAAATCCTCGTGTCACCAGTTCAAATCTGGTTCCTGGCATGCGGAACCGTATAGATTATATACTAGGTATAATCTAGTATCTATACCCTATTATTTACATTATTTAATAGATCATGTGTATAGATGAGTATAATTCATGCATGTAGATATATGTCTACGTGCATGTAGACATATACATATGCTGGGAAAAGCATTTACATTTTTTATTTTTAATGTGTCTTCTCTGTCCTAATCGAATATAAATATTATGTATGTACCATATAATAAAACTAAAGAACTGATATTAAACTTTAAACTGAAATTAGTATAAGTTATAATTGTAGCTTTCATTTTCGTACATGAAATAAATGTGCGTGGTATAGTTTAAAAATTCTTTGATGTGTAAATAAAATATTTTATACATCCTTCTTTCATTCAAGGATATAGGATAATAAAAATGAATAATAATTTGATTGCTGATTGCGGCCAGAGTCTGTGTTATCTTATTCCATAAGAAGACAGATAAACTCTAAAAAAGATAGATCTAAGTTTTTACTTTTATTCGATTCAATGAGAATCTTGTATCTCATAAAAATCAGGTGCAATATAATCTTTGCGTAAAGGCCAACCAATCCAACTTTCAGGCATCAATATACGTTTGAGACATGGATGACTCTCATAAAGGATTCCCAACATATCATAAGATTCCCGTTCCTGGAAATTAGCACCTTTCCAAATACGTAGAACAGAGGGGATTTTGGGATTGTCCCTGGGGACAAAAACTTTTATACACACCTCTTCGGGTTGATCTGTATTAACCTTTATTATCGTAAGATGATATACACTAGCTAATAATCCCCCTGGTGCTACATCATAGGCACACTGAGAACGGAGATAATTAAAACCATAAACATATAAGGCAACGGCTATAGAAGCCCAATCCTCAGATTTGATTTGTAGCGTCTCTGTGCCTTGGTAATCGAAACCTAAAGGTCTATGAGCTAACTTATGCTTGGCTAGCCAAACAGACAATCGACCCTTCATTTGATTACTATTTATTGCCAAAGTATCTGTATAAAGATTTGACATTTGCAAAAAAATTTTCAAGTGTATTTGTATTTCCTGCTCGTTACTTTCTACTTTTCTACTAACGATTATTCATTAGCCAATTAGATAGATAGAGTTCTCTATCTATCTATTTTCAAGTTTTTCAAAGAGTATCTCTGAAATTGATTCAGACGTTTTGGAGGGTATCTCTAAAGTCGATTTGAATGGAGATTCATAAGATTGATGAAAAAACTTCTCCCCTTCATTTTTAGGTCCAATATTAAACCTATGCTTTCTAGTGAAATACCTCTGTACTTGCTGAGACTCGGTCCTATCTTCAGATATTTCTCGAGCTATTTTTTCACGAAGTTTTATTATAGCATCTATAATAGCTTCTGGTTTAGGAGGGCAACCCGGCAAATAGATATCCACAGGAATTAACTTATCTACTCCGCGAACAGTACTATAAGAATCTGTACTAAACATTCCTCCTGTAATAGTACAAGCTCCCATAGCAATTACATATTTTGGTTCGGGCATTTGTTCATATAATCTCACTAAAGAAGGAGCCATTTTCATGGTCACAGTTCCAGCTGTTATAAGGAGGTCGGCTTGTCTAGGACTAGATCTTGGTACCAAACCGTAACGATCAAAGTCGAATCGTGAACCTATTAATGAAGCAAATTCGATGAAACAACAACTAGTACCATAAAGGAGCGGCCATAAACTAGAGAGTCTTGCCCAATTTGAGAGATCGTTTAGAGTAGTTGAAATCACTGAATTCGGAATTGATTGATCAAGTAGAAGTGACTCTACAGGATTTATGGCTGGCTTTATATAATTTTCTACTTCCCTTCTACCACCCCAAAATCTGGAAGTTAAGACCATTCCAATGCTCCTTTTCTCCATGCATAAACTAAACCAATAATTAAGATAAGCACGAAAATAAAAGCTTCTATAAATGTATATATACCCAAAATGTCAAAACTCATAGCCCACGGATAGAGAAATACTGTTTCCACATCAAAAACAACGAAAACTAGAGCAAACATATAATAACGAATCCTAAATTGGATCCAGGTATCTCCCATTGGTTCTATACCTGATTCGTAACTAGTTGCTTTCTCCGGCCCTTTACTTATGGGAGCCAAAGCTATAGAAATTGAGAATGCTAGAATCGGAATAAGGATACATATTACTAAATATATCCAAAAAGTATAATATTCGGAAAATATATACATAAATAGACTCCTGTGAAATAGATAAAGAGTCTTATTTTTAATATTGTCAATTTAGACATCGTTCCTCTATCCCCCGAACATCATGGATTCATATTCATTTATGTTTCGTTCGTGACTTATAACGATATAAGTCATAGTTAATATCGTTACTTTAATTTTTTTTTCCTCTTTCGTATCGATTCTTTATATACTTGAAGAATCATCGCCGAACGATAACAATGTTTCCTTTTTAGTAAAGGGTTCTAATAGAACCCTTGCAGTTCGGCAGACCCCACGTTGACACGAGTTGTAACGTGTCATCAACATGAGTTGATGTAAGGGAATTTAGAGATCTTTTTTTTTAGATCTATGTTCTATCGAGATAGGGCAATTTTTTTCAGGGTCGTTATTTCGAATGATGCAGGATGCGTCAACAAGCTTTATCCATTTGTTCCATATTCAGATGGAGTGAGTCTATAATAAATATAAATATGCCATTTGCGCAGAACCTATTAATCTCTCGGAGGAAAAAAAGGCTTATGTATCCATAAGTTTAATTCTGTCTTTTTGGGTATATCTCGTAAGGTTAAAGGACTATCAAATCCTATGTCCTATACTTACCTAGATGATGAGACAATTAGAATAAATTTGAGGCTCTCGGATCTATCAACCGAAATACTTAATATTCAACAGTATTGGGAGAAAATGTTCAAGGGCGAATCAACCTAAGTTTTCAAAAATTTGAAATGAATAATAAAAAGATATTTATAAATGAAAATCACTGGGTCATAGAGACAATAAGAAATAGGCGGAATATAAGAGTTTCCGAACTGTATAGGGCTATACGGGCTCGAACCGTAGACCTTCTCTATAGAACAGATCAAACTTCTTATTATCAAAATGATTTGAACTGTTCCAAGAACCCAACATGCATTTTTATGGCATTGGGCTCTTTCATTAATTAGTGGATTGATCAGTTAGTCTGATCATTCTTTTATTTCCATAAAAATAATAATATGGCTCCGTTTGCTTCAAACGCAAATTTTGTCTTGTCAGAAGCAATCCCAAAGTTATTCAAAAGGTTCCCTTGACGTAGGTCTGTCATGCTCAGACATAGCATTTACTCATATGACACTTTATACACCTCAAAGTGTCATAGAGCTAAAAGAATAATTATCCGTATTCTACTCATTACGCCTTACATTGAATGAACCCGAAATTTACCATATCAACTAGATTTATAGTTTTAATCAGAACTAACTTCATCTTTGTCATGCTATTGTTCTTCCGAGTAAGACTATTTAATAAATATTTTATGGATTGGACGAACGAATAAAATCTCCTGAAAACCATTGGCGCACGTGTAAACGAGGTGCTCTACCAAGCTGAGCTATAGCCCTTTTGAAAATATACTAACAAAATAGTTAATTTTTGTCAAGATGTATATTATACTATTTAGTTAGGGGCATATTGTTTAATATGTTTAATTCTACCTATAATCGTTTACGACTCTATCTATGATTATAAATAACCCACTTAACTCAGTGGTTAGAGTATCGCTTTCATACGGCGAGAGTCATTGGTTCAAATCCAATAGTAGAAAAACTTATTAGATGCCATTGATAACTCAATGGCATCTAATAAGTTTTTCTACATTTTCATGTTAAATAATGAATGTATTTCCAGATCATTATCGAAGTTGAACTTTATAAAGAAAAGAAATTACTAAGTAAGTTAAAAGTGGTAACTTCATTCTCAGTTATTATTGACTGATCAACTCAGTATAGAATATTTTTGTGTTTTTTTTATACTTTTTTGCTAGTATTAGCAATTTGAATCAATCTCCTTTTTTATTTATTTTATATTATTATGAGAACCAATCCTCTTGTTCTTGGGGTTTCCGCACTTGTAGAAAAGAAGGCAGGACGTATTGCTCAAATTATCGGCCCAGTACTAGATGTATCTTTTCCTCCAGGTAATATGCCTAAAATTTACAATTCATTAATTGTTAAGGATAATAACACAAATGGTCAGCCAATTTGTGTTACTTGTGAGGTACAACAATTATTAGGAAATAATAAGGTTAGAGCTGTAGCTATGAGTGCTACAGATGGTTTGATGAGAGGAATGATAGTAATTGATACAGGAGCTCCACTGAGTGTTCCAGTTGGTGAAACTACTCTCGGAAGAATTTTTAATGTTCTTGGAGAACCTGTCGATGATTTAGGTCCTGTAAATGCTCTAACAACATCTCCTATTCATAGATCTGCTCCCGCCTTTACACAGTTGGATACAAAATTTTCAATTTTTGAAACAGGCATTAAAGTAGTGGATCTTTTAGCTCCTTACCGCCGTGGAGGAAAAATTGGATTATTCGGGGGAGCTGGAGTGGGTAAAACAGTGTTGATTATGGAATTAATCAACAACATTGCTAAGGCTCATGGAGGTGTTTCTGTATTTGGCGGAGTAGGAGAACGTACCCGTGAAGGAAATGATCTTTACAAGGAAATGAAAGAGTCGGGAGTAATTAATGAGCAAAATATATCAGAATCCAAAGTAGCTCTGGTATATGGTCAAATGAATGAACCACCAGGAGCTCGTATGAGAGTTGGTTTAACTGCTCTAACCATGGCTGAATATTTCCGAGATGTCAATAAGCAAGACGTACTCTTATTTATTGACAATATCTTCCGCTTTGTCCAAGCAGGATCGGAGGTATCAGCATTATTAGGCAGAATGCCTTCCGCTGTGGGTTATCAGCCAACTCTTAGTACGGAAATGGGCTCTTTGCAAGAGAGAATAACGTCTACCAAAGACGGATCTATAACCTCCATTCAAGCAGTTTATGTACCTGCAGACGACTTGACTGATCCTGCTCCTGCTACAACATTCGCACATTTAGATGCTACTACTGTACTATCAAGAGGATTATCTGCCAAGGGGATCTATCCAGCGGTAGATCCATTAGATTCAACGTCGACTATGCTCCAACCTTCGATCGTGGGCGAAGAACATTATGAAACTGCGCAAGGAGTTAAACAAACTTTGCAACGTTATAAGGAACTTCAAGACATTATAGCTATTCTTGGACTGGATGAATTGTCAGAAGAAGATCGTTTAACCGTAGCAAGAGCACGAAAAATTGAAAGGTTTTTGTCACAACCTTTTTTTGTAGCAGAGGTATTCACTGGTTCCCCCGGTAAATATGTTAGTTTAGTAGAAACAATTAGAGGTTTTCAAATGATCCTTTCAGGAGAATTAGATGGTCTCCCTGAACAGTCTTTTTATTTAGTGGGTAACATTGATGAAGCTACCGCGAAGGCTATGAACTTCAAAGAAATTTAATATTATAAAATGAACCTAAATCTTCGTGTACTGACTCCCAATCGAGTTGTTTGGGATTCAGAAGTTCAAGAAATAATTCTAACTACCAACAGTGGTCAAATTGGTGTGTTACCCAATCATACTGCAATTGTAACAGCTTTGGATATAGGAGTGATGAAAATACGTCTCAATGCCCAGTGGTCGACTATGGCTTTAATGGGTGGTTTTGCTAAGATAGACAATAATGAAATAACATTATTGGTCAATAATGCAGAAAGAGGTATTGACATTGATCCTCGAGAGGCTCAGGAAACTTTTAGATTAGCTAAAGTTGATCTTGGACGAGCTGAAGGCAAGAAACAAGCAATCGAAGCTGATGTAGCTCTCAAAAGAGCTAGAACACGACTAGAGGCTGTTGATGCTATTTTGCCAAAATAAATTGTAATATCTTCGCAATATTTTTATTCGAAGTAGATACATAACGATCATAAAGAAGTCTTCGAGTTGTCGATACCTAGATTTCCCCGTATTGCCCATACTCTCTGGGAAATATTTAAATTGAGCCATATTCCATTTTTTTTCCTTTTTTTATGTATTTTTATGTACATTTCTCATTTTTTTTCGTATTAAATTATTAATTCTATTAATATATGCTTCTTCTATATATCTATATATATTATATATAGTTTTCTACACTTATGAATAGAAGTCAAATTAATGACCTTTAGATACTTAAAAAATAAAATAGAAAAGTCCTCGGGTCAATAGAAATAAGAAATTGGGTTGCATCATACATACATAACATGATACAATATTATTTGAAAATAATAAAGGATAAAATTGTTTTGTTTTGCATATTAGAATTCTTTACGTTCCACACTCATGTCGAGTAGACCTCGTTCTTGATAAGAGCTATTAACTAATAAATCATAGGGAGGGACTTATTTATGTCACCAAAAACAGAGACTAAAGCAAGTGTCGGATTCAAAGCTGGTGTTAAAGATTACAGACTAACTTATTATACTCCACAATATCAGACCAAAGATACTGATATCTTGGCAGCATTCCGAGTCACTCCTCAACCGGGAGTGCCCCCCGAGGAAGCGGGAGCAGCAGTAGCTGCCGAATCTTCCACTGGTACATGGACCACTGTTTGGACCGATGGACTTACCAGTCTTGATCGTTACAAGGGACGATGCTATGATATCGAACCCGTTCCTGGAGAGGAAAATCAATTTATTGCCTATGTAGCTTACCCCTTAGATCTTTTCGAAGAAGGTTCTGTGACTAACCTGTTCACTTCCATTGTAGGTAATGTCTTTGGATTCAAAGCCCTACGAGCTCTACGTCTGGAAGATCTACGAATTCCTCCTGCTTATTCAAAAACTTTCCAAGGCCCACCACATGGTATCCAAGTGGAAAGAGATAAATTAAACAAATATGGTCGTCCTTTGCTGGGATGTACTATAAAACCAAAATTGGGCCTATCTGCCAAAAATTATGGTAGAGCCGTTTACGAATGTCTCCGTGGTGGACTTGATTTTACCAAGGATGATGAAAACGTGAATTCCCAACCATTCATGCGCTGGAGAGATCGTTTCTGCTTTTGTGCAGAAGCAATTTATAAAGCTCAGGCTGAGACGGGTGAGATTAAGGGACATTACTTGAATGCTACTGCAGGTACATGTGAAGAAATGATGAAAAGAGCAGTATTCGCCAGAGAATTGGGAGTTCCTATCGTCATGCATGACTATTTGACTGGAGGTTTCACGGCAAATACTTCGTTGGCTCATTATTGTCGAGACAACGGCCTACTTCTTCACATTCACCGCGCAATGCATGCAGTTATTGACAGACAAAGAAATCATGGTATGCATTTCCGTGTACTAGCTAAAGCACTGCGTATGTCTGGTGGAGACCATATTCACGCTGGTACTGTAGTAGGTAAACTTGAAGGAGAACGAGAAGTTACTTTGGGTTTTGTTGATTTATTGCGTGATGATTTTATTGAAAAAGACCGAAGTCGTGGTATTTATTTCACTCAAGATTGGGTCTCTATGCCGGGTGTCCTGCCTGTAGCTTCAGGAGGTATTCACGTTTGGCATATGCCTGCTCTGACCGAGATCTTTGGGGATGATTCTGTATTACAGTTTGGTGGAGGCACTTTGGGACATCCTTGGGGAAATGCACCTGGTGCAGTAGCTAATCGGGTCGCATTAGAAGCTTGTGTACAAGCTCGTAATGAAGGACGTGATCTCGCTCGTGAAGGTAATGAAGTGATCCGCGAAGCTACTAAATGGAGTCCTGAATTAGCTGCCGCTTGTGAAGTATGGAAAGAGATCAAATTTGAATTTGATACGATTGATACGTTGTAATCAAGTAAGTAATCAACGGACTTTCGTCTGTTTGGTCCCTTAATCGAACCAAACTCGGCCCAATCTTTTAAGATTGAGCCGAATACTGAATGGATGGGAATAGATACCTAGGTATAAATATTTACCTCTATCTAGAAATAACTTATAGATATAAATCATGGATCATTCGGTGAGGGGTTGGTTCGGAAGGGATACAATTTCTTATAGTTCCTAACCATGGTGTCCGAAATGTTGTTTTGGACAAAATAAATTCAATTTTCATGATTTAACAGATTTATCTAATTTCTTCTAATCTATCTAGATGATAGCTAATTCGTAAATCAGCTTTGTCCACGAAGAAGGTAAATGAGATAATACAGTAGAATGGACTTCCAATCCAACAATTCAAAGTATCTATTTCAATATTTAATTATGCTATTGTGAAAAGTTAAAAGTTGTACATTAACGATGAAATAAAGGAGACAAGTAAAATGGGTGAAGAAAACAAGGATCGTGAATATATTGAAGAAAAAGTTGAAAAAGACATATTCGATCAAAAAAAATATAAGCATTTGTGGGTTTTATGCGAAAATTGTGAGAACGTTACATATACTAAATCGTTAGTAGAAGAATTCAAAGGTGTTTGTCCACAATGTGGAGAAACTCTACTAATGACTAGTTCAGATCGAATTGATCTTTTAATTGATTCTGGTACTTGGTTCCCCATGGATGAAGATTTCTCTTCTCTAGATCTTCTAGATAAAAAAGATAAGATGCATTTTTTTAACATTGTAGCGGTTCGAGAGATTTCGAAATTATTTTACGACATAATTTCTCATAAATATTATAATAATTCTTATAAGACGTTTAAAACGTTAGTAGGATTCAACAATACTATTGTTAATATCCTTAGGGTTGTGATAGATAAGAAAAAAAGAGAATATTTGACACATTATTTTTATGCTGGTAAAAAATTACCTCTTGAGATGTTGCAAGACATTATTTCTCGAAGTTTGGAAACGGTTCAACTATTAATGGTTGAAATAGGTATAAAAATAAAAGATGAAATCACTAACGATAGGGAACTCCATAAAAAAGTACATAGCTATATTATAGAACATTTAGCTCTATTTAATATGGATTTTTTTGATTTATTAACAAAAAAAGATAGTATGTTTTTATATAGATTTTCTCTATATAAAAATGCATATAAAGAAAATTTCGTTGGTAACCCTCTTTTACTTTCTTTTAAAGGTTTTAAAGATTTTGATTCTATTCAATCTTCCTATATAAAAAAAAAAGCGAAAAATATACATATACTTTGCGAATTACGTCAAAAATTAGCTGACGTAGGGTATGAATTGCAGGTAATGATGATAAATTTATTGAAAATAAAACAAGACTATGCTGAGCACTATGGAACGTTTATTGACAATGACGACGACCCGTCTAAGAACACAGACGAATTTAGAACGCTTCGTGAGGATGTATTTCACGAAATAGAGAAATCCTATCTCCATAATATGGGTATGGGTTTTGAAATCGAAAAATTTCTTGACCTTTTTGAAGAAGGGCTCTTCGGAGTAGTCAAATTAGACGAAACAATTGGGTCTAATAATTCAGAGGTGATAGAGTCGGAGTGTAATCCAGAAGAAGAATTTTGTAATATAGAAGAAATAGAAGAAGAATATTTCGGAGATTATAGCCATTTATATGAATATGAACAAAAAGATGATCAAAATGGATGTCCTAAACGAACAAATGATAATAATGAAAATGGACGTCCAACTCTAAAGTTAAATGGATGTTTTAGACAAACAAATGATAATAATCAAAATGGACGTCCAACTCTAAGGATAAATGGATATCCTAATCCAACTCTAAAGTTAAATGGATGTTTTAGACAAACAAATGATAATAATCAAAATGGATGTCTTATAAAGAGACATCATATAGACAGTATATCTTACCAAGATTATGTTTCTTTAGAGTTTGATCAGAATAAAAATATAATTAGAAAAGATACTTCTATAGAAGATATATCTTATATAGAAGATATATCTTACGAAGATTATAACGATTCCTATCAAAAAGAAACAGGTTTACCCGACGCTATTCAAACAGGCATAGGTCGAGTAAATGGTATTACTGTCGCACTGGGAGTTATGGATTTCAAGTTCATGGGAGGCAGTATGGGCTCGGTAGTAGGTGAAAAAATAACCCGTTTAATCCAGCATGCTACTAAGAATTATCTTCCAGTAATTCTCGTATGTGCTTCTGGCGGAGCGCGTATGCAAGAAGGAAGTTTCAGTTTAATGCAAATGAGTAAAATAGCTGCTGCCTTGCATACACATCAAAAGGAAAAAAATTTGCTATATATTTCTATTCTAACATCTCCCACAACTGGTGGAGTGACTGCTAGTTTTGGTATGTTGGCTAATTTCACAATTGTCGAACCTAATGCATACATTGCATTTGCAGGTAAAAGAGTAATTGAACAGACATTAAATCAGATAGTAGAGGAAGAATCTCAAACGTCTGATTCTTTATTTGATTTTGGAATGTTTGATGTCATGGTTCCACGAGCTATTTTAAAAAAGTTTTTGAGTGAGATAGTTAAAATAATAACTTTTGGAATTGAAAAGTCTGAATAATTAAGTAGATCCCAAAAACAAGTCGAACTTTTTTGGCTTGTACATACTTAAAAACTTAAAAATTTGATCAAGTTTTTAAGTATGTACAAGTGTTATTATAGGCGCACAACTAATATCAGACTCTCGTTGTTAAAGAGTGACTAATGACTATTACATTGATAATATATCATTATCATTATATATAAATAGGAGGAACAGTCTATTATGGCTACAGTAGAGCCAAGTATTCCAAAAGTACCATTTAAAGAACCCAAGGAAAAGAAGGGAAAGAAGAGATTTATCATGGGTGAAGAACAAAAAGTCATCATTGAAAAAGAAAAAGTCTTCTTTGAAGAAGAAGACAAAGAAGAAGACGAAGAAGAAGAAGAAAAAGACGAAGAAAAATACGAAGAAAAATACGAAGAAAAATACGAAGAAAAATACGAAGAAAAATACGAAGAAAAAGAAGAAGAAGAAGAAGAAGAAGAAAAAAAAGAAGAAGAAAAAGAGGAAGAAGAAAAAGAAGTAGAAAAAAAAAAGGGGAAAAAAAAAGGTAAAAAAAAAGAAAAAAATTGGGTCGAAGTATTCTATCAGCTATTTCGCGGGGGAGTGCTTTTTTTAGGTAAGCCACTCGATGAAGAGAGTGCGAGTCTAATAATGAAAAGTATGGTCTATTTAAATCAAGAGAATAGGGGAGAAAAAATAATGTTTTTTCTTCACTGTCGGGGTGGAGCAATGGCATCGGGAGTCGCTCTTTATGATCTTATGCAATACGTAACAGGACATATAAATACAATAGGCGTCGGTTTAAATGCTTCGATGGGAGCTTTTGTCCTACACGGGGGGACTCGTGGTAAACGGGCAGTAACCAAAAATGGTAGAGTTATGATTCACCAACCTTTTATGTCTCCTTATGATAGTGATAAGGATAAGGATAATGAGGAGGAGGACTCCACCGATTTCAAGTTTGAAGATCCTGGCTTCGAGGCATTTTATCTGCGCTATTTGCGGCAGTATATTACAAGTACATATCTAGAAACATCAAAAATGGATTATTTTATGATCCATAAGCTAATGGAAAGAGATCATTATCTGGATCCAGATACAGCGGTATCTTTCGGCATTGTCGACCAAGTTGGCGTAGTTGGCCTTTGGCCTCCACTTAAAAAGAAATCAAATGATAAAGATGATAAATCATATGTTAAAGTTAAAAATGGTGAATATGGTAAAGATGATGACGATGGTAAAGATGATAATTCGTAATTCAAACGGTTTATCTAGAAATATTAATTAGTTAATTAAAGTTATATTAGTAACTTTAACACTGATATTAAAGTTATATAACATAATGATATATATAATTAATAATAACTTTATTATCAGTGTTATTACCCCTTAGAAATTCATATAATTTCTAAGAGGGTTTCTTAAATGATTTTTCTTTATAAATAGAATTTGCATTCTAGTAATAAAAAAAAATATAAATATACAATTTATATTACTCCTTATTAAAATATAAGTAATGTAAATGTAAATATTACACATCAAAAATCAAAAAATAATCTTTGTATTCTTATTCTTAAAAATAAATTATAAATTCAATGATGCAGATATTAGTTTAACATATCAACATAGAATTTGATCCTATCAACATAGAATAAAGAATAATAACACACATCGTACATTGCATAAGGAGTATCACTATGGTAAATACAAACTATATTACGGAAGAGGGTGTCGTTACTGAAGCATTGGGTAACGGTATGTTTACGGTCCATTTGGATAGTGATCGTGACATTTTGACGTATGTTTCAGGAAAGATTCGATATAGGCGTATCCGAATCGATGTAGGGGATAGAGTCAAGGTCGAATACTCTCCTTACGATAAGAATAGAGGTCGTATCATTTATAGAAATCGCGGGATAGGAATAGATATCGATGAATGATGTTACTTACTTATTGATTGAACGAATATTAGATTAGGCTTAGATAAAAAACTCTGTTTTTCGCAAAAAAATTGAATATGATCCTAGCCATTACAACTTCAAAGACCACAAATATGAAAATCCGTGCTTCTGTTCGTAAATTTTGTGATAAGTGCCGCCTAATTCGTAGGGGAAAACGCCTTCTGGTCATTTGTTACAATCCGAGACATAAACAAAGACAGGGATAATACTTTTTTATATCTAAGAAATCCATGTATAATAAATAATAAAAAAATATATATAGAAGTATACTTCTATATATATATTTTTTTCCACTATTTTAATATAATTAATATGCCAAAAACTATAAAAAGATTTGTTTCAAAAAATACAAAAAGATTTGTGTCACGTAGAACTACAAGAAGATTTGTTCCACGTAGAACTAAACATAGAATAATGAAAGGAGTTATTTACGTTCGAGCAAGTTTTCGAAATACCATTGTTACTGTTACAGATACACAAGGACAAGCGGTTTCTTGGTCTTCTGCCGGTGCTTGTGGATTCAAAGGCACAAAAAGACGTTCACCATTTGCTGCTCAAACTGCAGCAGAAAATGTTCTTTTTACATTAACGGATCAAGGTCTTCTGAAACAGGCAGAAGTTTTGATAAGTGGACCTGGTCCGGGGAGAGATACAGCATTACGAGCCATTGCTCAAAGTAGTGTACTACTGAGTTATGTACGTGACATAACTCCTATGCCACATAATGGATGTAGACCTCCCAAAAAGAGACGTGTGTAAGAATTTAATTAATTTTAAGAGAAAGAAATAATAGAAATTATCTATTCAATATAATAATTATGATTCAGGATGAAATATTAGTCTCTATTAAGAGACCACAATTGGTGTGCGTCGAATCCAGAGCAGACAGTAAGCGTCTCCATTATGGCCGTTTCACTCTATCTCCGCTTCGCAAAGGTCAAGCTAATACAATAGGTAGTGCAATAAGAAGAGTTTTACTTGGAGAGTTGGAAGGAACGTGCATCACACGTGCCAAATTTGAAAACATAACACATGAATATTCTGTGATGATAGGTATCGAAGAATCGGTACATGAGATTTTGATGAATCTGAAAGAAATTGTACTTAGAAGTGATGCCTACGGAATTCGTGAAGGTTCTATCCATATCGTTGGACCAAAAAAAGTAACCGCTCAAGATATCATATTACCACCTTCTGTCAGAGTAATTGATACTACACAACATATAGCTAGTCTAAACAAATCTATTACCTTAGATATATTATTAAAAATTGAAAAAGGCCGCGGGTATATTATCCAAAATCCAGAGAATTATAATTCTCAGGATGGAATTTTTCCTATAGATGCTGCCTTTATCCCTGTTCAAAATGTAAATTATAGTATTCATTCCTATTGGAGTGGAAATGAGATACAAGAAATTCTTTTTCTTGAAATATGGACAAATGGAGGATTAGCTCCTAAAGAGGCACTTTACGAAGCTTCTCGTAATTTGATTGACTTTTTCCTTCCTTTTATGCGTGCAGAGGAAGAGAACATCACTGAAACAAAAAGTCTAAGTGATAATATGACTCCTTCCTTACCTTTATCGCATATATCGACTGATACTAAGAGAATCGTTTTCGACCAAATGTATATTGACCAATTAAACTTCTCGACTCGGATATATAACTGCCTCAAAAAGGCTAATATAAATACATTATCGGACCTATCAAATTATAGTCGAGAAGATTTAATTAAAATTAAAAACCTTGGGGAACAATCTGTCAAAGAGATATTGGAATTTCTACGAAATATTGGAATTGATTCACCCGTAAATCGGGTTTAGGTTCATGAAATAGTTCCATTTTATTTATCTATTCATTCCCTTTTTTCTAAGTTTGTTTTGAAACTAATTGCAATAAATCCATTTGCAATCAATCTTTTACATATTTATTACAAAAAATTTAAATATATCTAAAATAATATATCTAGGGAGAGATCATTTGTCTTGAAGCAACTACTCCCTAGATATAGGAACAAAAGATTTCTTTACAGATTAATATATTTATTATAAATTAGATCAAATTGGAAAAGACCTAGAGTTAAAGATTCATCGATAGGTAACGTTGCCCCAATACCTAACCAAAGAGCTACTACGGTACCGATTAAGAATACTGTTGTAGCTACTGGACGACGAAATGGATTTTGAAATTGATTCACATTCTCCAAGAAAGGGACTGTCAATAGTCCTGCAGGTACTGAAGCCATTAAAAGGACACCTAATAATTTATTAGGTACTGTACGAAGTATTTGAAATACGGGGAAAAAATACCATTCTGGTAATATTTCCAAAGGAGTTGCAAATGGATTTGCCGGTTCACCAATCATTGATGGTTCTAGAACCGCTAAACCTACGGTACATGCAATAGTACCTGAAATTACTACTGGAAAAATATATAAAAGATCATTGGGCCAAGCTGGCTCTCCATAATAATTATGTCCCATGCCTTTAGCTAATTTAGCCCTTAATACAGGATCATTCAAGTCAGGTTTCTTTGTTATTCGGATAAGTAAATTTTTATGAATCTATCCCCCGAAAGAACCGGACATGTCAATTTTGATCATCCGGCTCGAGCAATAACTTAATTAAAAATGATGAAGGGCGTATCATCAGAATAAGAAAGATCTATGCCATTCTTTATGATTTTGTTATTTCGTATTAAATAAGTGCTCAGTATCCAAGTAAGTTCACAAATTAAATCATGGTTAATATGCCTTTTGGACCATCTTATTCCTTGTAATCCGTGTTTATCCCGACCTACATAATTTTTTTTGCAATACAAGGTATTGGCTTGTTACTGATTCGGCCTTTCTCCTTCCTTAGACCCCTTCTTTTACTCCGATAGTTTACCCTATTTAAATGCAAGGGAAATGCATGCATTTTCAGACTATGAAAAGAAAAGGATAAGCAATAAGTAAAACTTATTACTGTTATTACCATTATCTGGATTTCACGGAGCCTAATTTGGATTCGATCATAGAAATAACTCTCTTGGAACGCAACAAAGTTACCAATCCCTTTTACCCAGGTTCTAAACTTCCTTTTTTTGGGAAGAAAATTGGGACAGAGACACATTTGTGATTCATGGCAGATCGAAAAATTAATCTGCACGGCCTAAGCAATAGTTCAAGTCACACACTCCCATAATCTCTTTTCTCCATCTGAGATGAGTATCTACTTAAATTCTTTGTATTGTATTAGATAAAGTATTGTATTAGATAAAGAATACTTAAGAGAAAGTAGAAATCCGAGAAACATGGTTTCTTATTTCCATCTTCCCAATTATATGGAAGAATAAATATTCGCGGCAATGATATATCGTTACTGTTACTAAAAAGAATAGGTTTTGAATACTAATTCAAAATGTAGATGTCCTTTCTATAAAGGACCTGAAATACCCTGCTTGCGGATCATTAGAAAGTGCATTGACATAAATACAGCAGTAAGAAGGGGTAATATGAAAGTGTGTAAACTATAAAAACGAGTCAAGGTAGATTGACTCACACTAACACTTCCACGTAATAATTCTACCAAAGGAGATCCTATTAAGGGAATAGCCTCAGGCACACCAGTTACAATTTTTACTGCCCAATAACCAATTTGATCCCAGGGCAAAGAATAACCAGTTACACCGAAAGATACGGTTAGTACAGCTAGAATTACACCCGTAACCCAAGTGAGTTCGCGAGGTTTTTTGAATCCACCTGTTAGATAGACACGGAATACATGCAAGATCATCATAAGAACCATCATACTTGCCGACCATCGATGGACCGATCGGATTAGCCAACCAAAGTTTACTTCAGTCATTATGTATTGAATAGAAGCGAAAGCTTCTAGAACGGTGGGACGATAGTAAAAAGTCATAGCAAAACCAGTAGCTACTTGTACCAAAAAACAAGTAAGTGTGATTCCTCCTAAACAATAAAATATATTAACATGAGGAGGAACATATTTACTAGTGATATCATCCGCAATCGCCTGAATTTCGAGACGCTCTTCGAACCAATCGTATACTTTATTGAGATAGGTAAACTCAAATTCCCCCTCTGAAAACCGTACATGAGAATTTCCTTTCATACGGCTTAAACAAGAACACCCAAATACCTTTACAAACAAAGGTCTATCCTTTGTAAAATAGAAAGATGCTTCATACTTCATTCCTTGGGAATATGAAGAATAGGATTCATAATAATCCATGATTTCCTACAAAAATCAGTAATAAATTTAATTGTATAGTGCTCAAATTTCAAGTTGGCTCGTTCTTGAATACATCGCTATAGGCCTTTTGAACGATCTTTTATCCTATTCGTGATCACCTAGATAACAACTAGTATGGACGATCAATAGGAATTATCTTGTCGGGATCTCAATAAATGAATAAATCTAAACCTCAGATTTAAATTTTTACCCCGATGATTTTTTTCATACCCAAAAGGTCTCATGGGTTATAACCTTTAAATTTCATTACTACTCACTCATCATACTAACTAAGAGAGATGAGATACTTTCTCATTCTTCAGTAAGAGTAAGCATAAAAAGGAGGAGATATCCTCGATTTATAATCGTACTGCTTCCAAATTATTAAATTATTGGAAGCCTAGTCACGAGGTATAAATAACAGGTATAAACCATAGTTCAGATTTTCTTGAATATATTTATATTTATTCATATACCTCGTGCTCTGAATATTAACTATTGGATCAATATCCAACGAGGTAGGAGGACCATCTTTATGAAGACAACAGACTAGTTTTCTGTACTAGAATAGAGATCAATTTTAACAAGTCGCACACCCATATTCCAAAAATCCTTATCCTTAGATAAAATTAAAATTAATTACACGATCAAACTACCAGAACGTTATAGTATATAAACTCAAGTTATTAATAAATAGCTTTCCTTACTTAGTTTTTTTTCTTCTTTTGGATGAGTTCGGGATCCGGGCGGATCTTCTAGTTTATCTAGACCCAACTAACTGGAATTCCGTTCAATAAAACAGAAGAATTATAAATTTCCGAGATAATAGATAAGAATACTGCAAATAAAACCATTGCAGTGCCCATGAGAGGAGCAGTTCCCCATCCGGGAGCTACTTTACCAGATTCTGTATTAAGTGGTTTTAAATAATTTCCTACACTAGTTCGTATTGGCCCGGTTCTAGAAGTATCATCAATAGTCTGTGTAGCCATAAAACAATAGTATTGGTTGAGATCTATTAACTTTGTATACTATTAATGTATATATACATACAATTATCTATCAATGGAAACTGCAACCTTAGTCGCTATCTCCATATCTCGTTTACTTGTTAGCTTTACTGGTTATGCCCTATACACCGCCTTTGGGCAACCCTCTGAACAACTTCGAGATCCTTTTGAAGAGCATGAGGACTAGTTGAAATAATGACCTTCCCGATTGGGAAGGTCATTATTTGATTATATTATAATTATAAGAAGTAGGATTTGAAGAAAAAATTATTTTCCTCCTCTATCCGGAACTTTTGGGGGTTCTCGGAAGAAAATAGCGAAAAAAATTATCCCTAAGGTCGACACCAAAAGGAATGTATAAACCAATGCTTCCATAGATTCGATCGTAGTTTGCAATTACGGATATAGCTTTCGTACTAATTACAACAACATTTTCTTTTCTTTTTTTATTTTTAAATGAATATTCACTGACATGGAATCTCTCTCTATCAATATTTATTATTGATCGGAGCGACGCTATATTATACCACTTGTTTTTTAGTAGTTGGATCTCCCAGTTTTTGGAATGCCCCAAATTCCACTTGGGCATCCAAATCGGGGTCAATACCAGCGAAAACATCTCTGAATAGGGTTCTAGCACCATGCCAAATGTGTCCAAAAAAGAAAAGAAGAGCAAATGTAGCATGTCCAAAAGTAAACCAACCCCTTGGGCTACTCCGAAAAACACCGTCGGATTTCAAAGTAGCACGATCCAATTCAAAAATCTCGCCTAATTGTGCACGCCTAGCATATTTTTTGACTATAGTAGGATCACCAAAGCTAACCCCGTCAAGTTCACCACCATAGAACTCAACAGTTACACCTACTTGTTCAACACTATACTTTGATTCTGCTCTCCTAAAAGGAACATCGGCTTTTACAATTCCTTCTTCATCTACTAGAACAACTGGAAATGTTTCGAAAAAGGTAGGCATACGACGTACAAAAAGCTCATGTCCCTTTTTGTCTTTAAATATAGGGTGTCCTAACCAACCAACAGCAATTCCATCCCCATTGTCCATCGCACCCGCCCTGAATAACCCTCCTTTAGCTGGATTATTCCCAATGTAATCATAAAAAGCAAGTTTCTCAGGAATTTTTGACCAAGCTTCTGATAGACTTAGATTCTCAGCCAGACCAGCACGAACCCGTCGATCTATTTCTTGTTGGAAGTATCCCTGATCCCACTGATAACGAGTAGGACCAAATAATTCGATCGGAGTGGTTGCGGAACCATACCACATTGTCCCTGCCACAATGAAAGCTGCAAAAAATACAGCAGCAATACTGCTAGATAAGACAGTCTCAATATTCCCCATACGTAATCCTTTGTATAAACGTTGGGGAGGACGAACACTGAGATGAAATAGACCTGCTAATATACCTAATATACCTGCTGCAATATGATGAGCAGCTATTCCTCCTGGAACAAAAGGATCAAAACCTTCAGCTCCCCACGCCGGACTTACAGGTTGTATATTTCCAGTTAGTCCATAAGGATCAGACACCCATATTCCAGGGCCATACAACCCCGTTACATGAAATGCTCCGAATCCGAAACAGGCTGCTCCTGAGAGGAATAAATGAATGCCAAAAATCTTAGGCAAATCTAAAGAAGGTTTTCCTGTACGGTCATCACAGAATACGTCTAGATCCCAATATACCCAATGCCAGATAGCTGCTAAAAAGCATAAGCCAGAAAACACAATATGTGCTCCGGCCACACCTTCATAGCTCCAAATACCTGGATTAGATACAGTTTCTCCAGTTATACTCCATCCACCCCACGAATCCTTTATTCCTAGACGAGTCATAAAAGGTATAACGAACATACCTTGTCTCCACATTGGATCAAGAACAGGATCGGATGGGTCGAAAACTGCTAATTCGTAAAGAGCCATTGAACCAGCCCAACCAGAAACTAAAGCTGTATGCATTATATGCACAGCGATTAACCGTCCAGGATCATTCAATACGACAGTATGGACACGATACCAAGGCAAACCCATGAAAATACCCCTTTTCATCAGAAAAAGTAGACACTATGTAACTTTCTCACATTAAATAAGATTATGCTAGCGAGTTATACCTTTATCTCAAAGATGAACATTCAAAAAAATTAAATTAATGGAACAGTTAAAATAAAAGGTATTTATGTTCAATATAGCAACGAGAAGCGGATATATATTATCCTTTATATGTACCAATATACAATGTGGAAATTGGTCCCATTTATACAGTCATATATAAACAAGCTTTATAAAGTAAAGTACTTTAGATATTTAAAAAAAAGGCAAGTCCACTTATTTGGTCCTATCACTCATTTGGGCTTATAATTTATCGTTGTTAATGTTAATAGAGAGAAATATTAAAATATTTATTTTATGATAAATCCCAATTTACCCTCTGTTTTTGTGCCTTTGGTGGGCTTGTTTTTTCCGGCAATTACAATGGTTTTTCTTTATTTCTATATTCAAAACGACGAGATTTTATGAATATGATTCAATCAGATATCATAAATAATAAATATATTCCAATCTTTCAATCGTAGAACAAAAGAATATGTTTATTCTTTTATATGGATAATATATAATAAAACCTCTTTTAGACACGAACAAAATAGATCTAAATAGATATTAATCTTTATTTAGATCTATTCATACTCAATATATGAATGTGTATGGTATGGTCTATACATCATGAATATAAGCTGGATGTATATGATATGTTATATACATAATTATTTTATAATTACAATATATAAGGGTGTGTGAATGAATAAGTCTTTATTACTTAATAATATGTATAAGTATACATTCGAATCTCGAGATTGGTATTTAATACTCGTACAATGAACTATTTTTTTAGAATCGATAAGTTAAGGACCAATTCCCCCCAAAAAAAGCACACACCCAAAATATATAGTCTACCTAGATGCTTATATGTATATGGCTATTTTATTATTTATTATATAGCCCATTTATGAAAGTGACTTTGGGATGGTAGTAAAAAGAGTAAGTGTTTGGCTACTCCCTCAAATTAAATAGTACGCAATTTGTTATGAATCGTCGATCCAAATGGCTCTGGATAGAACCCATAACAGGGTCTAGAAAGATCATCAATTTTTTTTTTGCTTGTATCCTTTTTTTTGGTTCACTAGGATTTTTATTGGTCGGAATTTCAAGTTACCTTGGTAGGGACCTTATACCCTTATTGTCATCTCAGCAAATACTCTTTGTTCCACAAGGAATTGTAATGTGTTTTTATGGTATTGCGGGTCTGTTCATTAGTTCTTATTTGTGGTGTACAATTTTGTGCAATGTAGGTAGTGGTTACAATAAGTTTGATGAAAAAGAAGGAATTGCATGTCTTTTTCGTTGGGGATTTCCCGGAAGAAATCGCCGTATTTTTATCCAATTTATTATGAAGGATATTCAGGCGATAAAAATGGAAGTTCAAGAAGGTATTTCCCCTCGTCGTGTTCTTTATATGGAAATAAAGGGTCAACAAGACATCCCTTTAACTCGTACTGAAGAAAATTTGACTCTGCGTGAAATGGAACAGAAAGCTGCCGAATTAGCCCGTTTTTTGCGTGTATCCGTTGAAGGATTTTGAAATGGGGATCTTATTCAACATACAAATGTGTAGATCTATATAGTAGATACGATAAAAAATTTGGATATAAAAAACTCTATATTATTATTTCTCTTTAGAGAGGACCGAGAGATCCAGTAGACATTACGTCTCAAAAGTAAAAATTAATTAAACTATAATAAATATAAATAGTAAAAATTAAAAACACTTTTTTACATATGTGTACGGCAAGGCCTTTTGGAGTGCAGAATTGGTCTTATTTTTTATTTATGAAATAATTAATTATTTCATTGGTTCCTATAACATAAGTTAGTTGTTGATACGACTGGGAATAATCTACTTTTTACCCTACTTCTCATTCGGAGCAAACCACCGAATTACTCACTAGATCATTCTATGAATGCGATACCTCGTTCTATAATTCGTACTTTGTTCAGATTTTGGAAAGAGCTAACGGGTCAATCGAGTTCGTTAGCGATTCACGAGTTGGAAGTAGCCAAATATAAAGCATTAGTTTCTCTACAATATCTCGCATGTTTAGTAGTATTGCCGTGGGGAATTTCAATTTCATTACAGAGAGTTTTGGAATCTTGGGTTACAAATTGGTGGAATACTGGTCAGTCAACAAGAATTTTTGATTTTATACAAGAAGAAAATGTTCTAGAAAAATTTGAGAAAATAGAAGAGCTATTTCTGTTAGAAAGAATGGTGGAAGATTATTCGGAAACACATTCGCAAGATCTTTATATAGAGATGCAGAAAAAAATGATCCAATTGGTAAAAATATATAATCAAGATTGTATCCAAATAATTTCGCATTTATTAGCAAATCTAATAGGTTTTGCTATTATAAGTGTTTTTCTCATTCTGGGTAAGAAGAAACTTGGCATTCTTAATTCTTGGATACAAGAAGTCTTCTGTAGCTTAAGTGATACTATGAAAGCTTTTGTTATTCTTTTAGCAACCGATCTATGTATTGGGTTTCATTCGCCCCATGGTTGGAAACTGATGGTCGATTTGATCTTCGAAAATTATGGATTTTCCCATAACGAACGAATAATATCTGGTCTTGTTTCAACTTTTCCAGTCATTTTAGACACAATTTTCAAATATTGGATCTTCCAACGTTTTAATCGTACATCTTCTTCACTTGTAGTAATTTATCATTCGATGAATGAATAAAAAATGGGTTTCTCTCACAATTTTAAATTAAATGTTTTTGCCATATTTATTTAGAAATCAGCTATTTTTTACTTTTTTATAGGTTGATACTTCTTATTTTTTCTCTTCGGGTTTAATATAGTAGCGGAATTGCAGACAGGTAACTATCATAATTACCTACTCCTATTTATTGTTTAAATAAAATATTTGGAACCAAAAGTTGAACGATGCAAAATAGAAATACTTATGATGACTGGGTGAAAAACTGGATACCTCAATCAATTTACGTCTTGATCATGATACATATAATGACTCAGACATTTATTGCGAATGCATACCCCATTTTCGCACAACAGGGTTATGAAAATCCTCGAGAAGCGACTGGACGTATTGTATGTGCCAATTGTCATTTGGCTAAAAAACCTGTGGAGATCGAGGTTCCACAGTCTGTGCTTCCCGATACCGTATTTGAAGCAGTCGTTAAGATCCCCTATGATAAGCAAATAAAACAAGTTCTTTCTAATGGTAAGAAAGGAACTTTAAATGTAGGAGCTGTTCTTATTTTACCCGAAGGTTTTGAATTAGCTCCTCCGGATCGCATTTATCCTGATATTAAGGAAAAGATAGGGGATCTTTATTTTCAGAACTATCGGTCTAATCAAAAAAATATTATCGTAATAGGTCCTGTTCCTGGTCAAAAATATAGTCAAATGGTGTTTCCCATCCTTTCACCAAATCCTGCTACTAATAAAGCAGTTCACTTCCTGAAATATCCTATATATTTGGGTGGTAATAGAGGAAGAGGACAAATTTATCCCGATGGGAGCAAGAGCAACAATACAGTATATAACGCTTCAGCAACGGGTAGAATAAGTAAAATTGCACGTAAAGAAAAGAGTGGATATCAAATAACTATTGATAATCCAATAGACGGTCGACAAGTGGTTGACTTTGTACCTCTCGGACCGGAACTTCTGGTCTCAGAAGGTGAATTCATTAAGGCAGATCAGTCGTTAACGAATAACCCTAATGTAGGTGGATTTGGTCAGGAAGATGCAGAAATAGTACTTCAAGATCCTTTACGTGTTCAAGGTCTTTTATTATTCTTAGCATCTGTCATTTTGGCACAGATATTTCTGGTTCTTAAAAAGAAACAATTTGAGAAAGTTCAATTGGTCGAGATGAATTTTTAGTTATATAAAAATTTAAGTTGTCTGAAAGATTAAAATCTCCGTCTTATAGAGGCTAATGCAATCATAAATTATATAAAATAAAAATTGCAAAATCAATTCATACCCCTTCGGAGATGGAGATCCTTTCATTCGACCCTTCCTCTCTTCAAATAATATCATATGAACATTACGAAATATAGATATATGTATATCTTGCATAAGGAGTGACTCCGGAACAGACTTACTGAACAGTCTCTTATTCATGTTTGACATTACAAATTAATATACATGTAATCTTTTCTGGTATTATTTTTATGGATTGTCCAATTTTTAATATACAAATAGACTTATTAGAAATAAAGAAAGATAAGACCTTACCCTTCTTTGAGTTCGAAGAAGGGTAAGGTCTTATCTTTCTAAGTTTTCACTTTCGTGTGTACAGTATTCCTCATAGATATGAAATACATTTTATTATCTATAGGGATGATCCTAATCCGGAATAAGAACCATAGAAAAAGATACCTATTAAACCAATCACGAGAATACCAGTTAAAGTACCTATCAACCAAAGAGGGATCCTTCCGGTGGTATCAGCCATTTTTCTTACTTCCTTTCAAATTTTATTAAGTAGTCATGCTCAAGACATAAACAATTATTATATTGAGTATTAGTTTTTTCCAAATTGGGTGAGAAAGAATATTCTACACTGTTCCTAATTGAAAAAGTAATTAGAAAATAGAACGGCAAGTACAAAAATGAGTAACAACCCCCAATATAGGCTGGTACGATTCAATTCAACATTTTGTTCGTTCGGGTTTGATTGTGTCATTAGATAGCTCCGTGATTTAGTTTATATAGAGTTTATCGCTGTATGAATTGCATTGCTGATATTGATCCCAAGAAAAAAACTGTAGGTACAGCTAGTCCGTGAACGGCCAACCATCTAACTGTAAAAATTGGATAGGTTCTATCTATAGTCATTAGTACCTCCTAAAAAGATCTAGATCTAGTAAATTCATCTAGTTGCTCTAATGAATCGAAACGACCAGTTACTAATGGAACCTCTTGTCGACTTTCTGTGAAATATTCATTCGGCCGAGGGCTACCGAATACATCATAAGCTAAACCCGTACTGACAAATAACCAACCTGCAATGAATAGGGAAGGTATAGTAATGCTATGGATAACCCAGTATCGAATACTGGTAATAATGTCAGCAAAAGCGCGTTCTCCCGTATTCCCAGACATGTTAAGCTCCACTCCATATATTATTATAAAGTCAAGGGGAATTTGGTCCCATGAAAGAGAGAGATCAGAAAATGGAAAACTACTGATATCTTCTACAATCCTTGTTTTATTGTCAATATTATACCAAAGGTATATTTGAAGTATACTGAACCAGTATAACTAGCCTTCTTCTAACATAGCAATACAATTTTGGTTAGGTTAATATCGAAAGGGAGTGGGATAGAATGATTCTGCTACTGTCAGAGCTTCCAACTCTATTTGGTCAACTGAATCCATCTCTCTTTTTTTCTTTTTTTTTTATTGGGCATTTTTTTTTTTTACTGGACAGAAATTAGATAATCCCAGTATGTTTCATGATACGTCCGGAAAATATCATGTCTCAAAATTGTATTGTAACAATTGAACATATGAATTATGGGAAAATGAATTTCGATTTCATCTGAGCAGTAATCATTGTACTGGTTTTCGGTTATACAGGTGGCTGTATAACTAGAATACATTAATGTCACTTCAAGAAGTGGATCATTAGTGTTACTGTATGTAATAGTATCGTCGGTGAAGTTATGCCGTGAACTTAATGGTTCATTAACATAGAACTTTGAGTTGAGAACCGAGTGTTACTAATCTCGTGAATAGAATAGTGAAATATTCTCTGTGATATTCCTATTTTTTTACAAGAGAGACAGGATGGAATATCAGTCTTTGCTTACAAGCCATATGAAAAAAGTGAATCTATATAGAATATACGAATATATTCTATTCGCACGAATGGATTTCGTTTGCCTGTAAAAGAGGTTTTTTTCGTTCCAATCTTTCGAACAGACTGGTAGAGATTAATCATTGTTAAATTCAATGATCTCGTATTTATTAGTTTATAATAATATTAGTTTATAAACTAAAAAATTACGTTTTCTAATTTGTAATTTGCCGAGTGGTTACACAATTGGCATTTATTTTATTCATAGGTTGCTCAATATCAATAAATTTGAGGATTATATTTTTGGTTATTACAAAAAATAAATATAATATCTTTTATTGTCTATTCCCTTAATGTTTGTATAATATTCATACATTTTTTATTCTTTATACAAATTAGTAATTTGTTATAATTGAATTTACACTGTAACATTTCATTTTTTTTTATTATTCTGATCCTATCTTACAAAAGTAAATAAATTTAGGTAATTGCCTGATAAAGATACACATCAATCATATTCTTTCCATTAAGTCCTTCCAATGTCTACTATTGTTAGTTATTTCATTTTTTTATTAGTTCTGCTTATTTTAACCTTAGTCCTATTCATAGGTTTAAGTAATATACGACTTATTTGAAATACTTATTTGAAATTAAATAGGAATAAAAACCTCTTCGTTCGCTTAATCAAGAAGTTTTCTCAATTCAAAATTGATTGAGATTTATAGTAAGTCTGGGTTACTATCCGGGGTAGCTATTAATTTTTACTTCCTTTTTTTAATCAATATGATTGAAGTTTTGTTATCCGGAATTGTGTTAGGTCTGATTCCTATAACTTTGGCTGGATTATTCGTAACTGCATATTTACAGTACCGACGTGGTGATCAATTGGATATTTGAGATCATTTTTATCGTGAATGAATGAGTCTCCTACTGATTCTGGGAGATAAGATTTCATTGACCATTCTAATTTATGGAATGATCAATTCAAAAGATTGGACCAATAAAAAAAGAATCGCGCTCTGTAGGATTTGAACCTACGGCATCAGGTTTTGGAGACCTGCGTTCTACCGCACTGAACTAAGAGCGCTTTCTTGTAAAAATCCAAATAACTGGAGCTTTTTGTACGAAAAGGACTAGGTAGGGATGACAGGATTTGAACCTGCGACATTTTGTACCCAAAACAAACGCGCTACCAAGCTGCGCTACATCCCTTTTAATTGTTAGTCTTTAACATTATTTATAATATAATTTATATTTATTTTCTTCCAAATTTATCTTTATCTATTTGGGTCTACTCTATAAAACGAGAATATAATAGACAATATGTCTATTAATTATGGATTATTTGATAATAGAATATGTTCTGTTACAGAAAGGAATAGAAACATTGCCCAAATCATTTTACAGATTGTTCGGAGTCCCCAGGGACTGATAAACTATGGGTATAGTTGACCATATAAGATATGCATCCGGATTGATAAGGAAAACTTACGAACAATGCGAGATATAAAGACATACCTTTCCACAGCGCCTGTGCTAGCTACTTTATGGTTGGGATCTTTAGCCGGTTTATTGATTGAGATAAACCGCTTTTTCCCAGATGCTCTTACTTTTCCCTTTTTCTTATTCTAATTCTCCTGCAACTGCGAAAGGAAAAAAAGATGCTAGATCAATTTTCTACTTTTATTCTTGTATAAAGAATAAGATGGATTAAATATCCCTATCCGAGTTTGTAACTCAAGGGAGGATATATAGAATCAAACAAAATATAAATTTATATCCAAAAGTTCCTTCTAAAAAATAATAGTATTATTGAAAATTAATAATAAAGATTTTATTACGAGAATGAATTAAGTAATAAAATCTTTAATCATTCTACGACAACTTCTATCCCTTTCTCTTTCTTCTCCTTTTCGAAATTTAAAAAGCGAAGTATATTCAATATATCTAATATAGAGTAAGTTTATGGCCAAGGGTGGAAATGTAAGAGTAACAATTACTCTTGAATGTACTAGTTGTACACAAGATAGTGTTGATCAAAAATTGCCGGGTATTTCTAGATATACGACTCGAAAAAATCGCTCCAATACTTCGAGTCGGTTGGAATTGAATAAATTTTGTCCTTATTGTTACAAGCACACTATTCACGGAGAAATAAAATAAAATATATCGAACTATCCTCACCCAGGGATAGAAATAAATCAATATAAATACAACTATTTTTTTTTATGTCACTTTCAATATTTCGAATATAAATTTTAGGTATAAATATTAAAAGATAAAAGGTTCATGAAATAAATTCAATTATAATTATGAATACAATTAAACCCTCTTCTCAGGATACATCTAAGCCTAGGACAACAGATACGTCATCTGAGCCTAACACGACCGTCGTCTAATACTAATACAACAGATACGCCGTCTAAGCCCAATATATCTACAGATACACCGTCTAAGACTTATAAATATAAGCCTTATTATCGGTCATCTAAGCCTAATACTACAGATATGTCATCTTCTCCGAATACATCTAAATATAAGCCGTCTTCTCGGAATACATCTAAATATAAACCATCTTCTAGGAATACATCTAAATATAAACCATCTTCTCGGAATACATCTAAATATAAACCATCTTCTCGGAATACATCTAAATATAAACCATCTTCTAGGAATACATCTAAATATAAACCATCTTCTAGGAATAAGCGATCTTTTAGGAAACGTTTATCACCAATTGGGCCTGGAGAACAAATTGATTATAAGAATATTAGCTTAATTAGTCGATTTATTAGCGAACAAGGAAAAATTTTATCTCGCCGAGTAAATCGATTAATGTTGAAACAACAACGCCTAATAACTAGGGCTATTAAACAAGCTCGTATTCTATCTTTGATACCTTTTCTCTCTAATGAAAAGTAATTGGTGCCTAAGAAATGAACTTACTCATACTCCTGAATAGAATTGAAGCTGGGATATCTGTCAATAGATAGAGCAGATTTTAATTCTTTAAAAAGGATTAAAAAAAGGAATTATTCAAATGGATCAAATATGAATTAAATTTAATTGTCTCTAATTAAATTCTAATTAAATTTCCCGGAGGAAATTCTCCGGGAGATTCTATTTCACGATACGATAATTTTTTCCAAGATTGTATAGAAGCAATTACTATCTAATACAGCTAATTGTGATAGTGTTTTACGATTTGTAAGCAACTGCCTTTTATATAAATATTGTATAAATCTGTTATAGGAGACTCCATTAGCACGGGATGCTGCATTTATCCGAGTAATCCACAAACGGCGAAAATCTCTCTTTCGTTTAATTCTATCTCGGTGAGCGAAAACTAAGGCTCTCATTTTCTGTTGGTTAGCAATTCGAAAAAGTTTTGAATGGGCCCCCCGGGAGCCTGATACAAATGCAAGAATCTTTTTTCGACGTTTTTGAGCTATATATCCACGTTTCACTCTGGTCATTGAAGTTGATTCTTATGAAGGACTAATCTATTTTTTGATTAGTTATTCATTCTTTTGTTTTATTAAGAAACAAACTGATTTTTCTGATGTATAAAATACGGGTTCCAATGGCTTTTGCTACTGCAACCTTCCCAACCATAATTGCATTAAGTTAGGCACCTTCTAGGTAGACAGGGGATCGGACCTTGTACTAAAAAATAAAAAAATATTATGGGTTTCATCGTTTCTATGGTTCTTTCTCTAACGGTAAGGTCCTCTCTATACGCCGGAGCCCTAAATGTCTAAGACATGATATTAGTATTTGGTAACTTGTACAGTTTACCATCTCTAGCTCTACCCCCCGAATTATCAAGTAAGAAATACTCTTATTATAAAAGAAATATTCTTATTATAAGAATAAGATTTCTCTATATAGTGACGACATGTAATTATAAGATAAGAGTTGGCAAGGTAGCTTACCTTGTGTCCGTTATCGCGGCAATAGAGGCATAATTTTTATGCTCTTTTCAATTTGCATTATTTCCCCGCTCAATGGATTGATGACCATTCGCTACCAATGAGGAATTGCTTTTCATCCCACATCAAGGTGATTGGATTTGCACCAATGGAAACCATAAATTTCATCCTCAGTAAGAGTAGATGATAGATCTCTACTTTTACAGATCAGAAAAGTTCTTCCTGTTAGAGGAATCTCCTGGTCCGTTTTAGCTTATGATCCAAACGAGTCGCACATACACCCTAGCACATACTCCTTTACGCTGAGGGCATCCTCGAAGAGCAGGAGATTTTGTTCTATTTTCTATTGGCTGTCTCGCATTTCTAATAAGTTGTTGAATAGTTGGCACTCTGAATTCTATGCGAAATTGAATGGTTCAGATTGATCTTAACCAACTATATTACTTTGGTAATAGTTATTAATAATACAGGAATTTTTAAAAATTTGTTTAATTTGCTACAATTCGAAATAAATACAAATTTAGAATTTATAGAAGAATTCTATAAAGATATGATATAAAATCGCATAAATAACGATATAACATAAATGATCCCAATTAGTAGATTTAGTAGATCATTAATGATCTTTGTGACTTCAATTACTAGCCATAAAGTTTATTTTTTTTTAAACTTTAGATAAAAAAAAGTACTCTTCTTTAGTGTATTTTTATGTATATTCTTATGTTATGTTTTTTTTTGGAATACGTTCCAAATTACCATAAAATACATAATAATTCACCTCCTATTTTTTTTTGTCGAGCTTCTCTATCAGTCATAATTCCTTGGGAAGTAGAAAGAATGACGATTCCCATTCCACCTAGAACTTTAGGGATCTCCCTAAAAGGGGAATAGATTCTCAGACCAGGTTTGCTAATACGTTCTGGAGCGGTTATATATCTCTTTTCCTTCCTTTCTCTAGATTTTGAAGTTAAAACCAAAAGAGATTTTTTACCTTCTCGATGTTCCCTAACATCCTCTAGAAAACCTTCTCGTAGAAGGATCCTTGCAATGTTCTCAGTAATAATAGTAGTTGCTACTCGAACTGTTTTTTTTTTTACCATGTCAGCGTTTCTTATAGAAGTGATTAAATTGGCAATAGTATCGTTACCCGTGACGAACTAATTCTTAGGAATTTCAGTTCTCAATATAAAAAGGCATGTTTATTTTATTTAAGAAATATGCCTAAGATTCCAAATTAATTTCTATTTTTGTATAATTAGATACACATTAAATATAACATATTTATAATACTTCAGGAGACAATGAAATTATTTTGGTGAAATTCAATTCTCTTAATTCTTCAGTAACTGAACCAAAAACTCGAGTTCCTTTTGGATTCCCTTTCTGATCAATGATAACTGCTGCATTGTCATCAGATCGTATTATGATTCCATCGTCACGTTTAAGTTCTTTACACGTTCGTATAACTACGGCTCTAACTACTTCTGATTCTTCCAGGGGCATATTAGGTGTTGCTTCTTTAATTATAGCGATTATAATATCGCCAATATTAGCGTATTCCCGATTATTTGCTCCTAGAACTCGAATACACATTAATTTTCGGGCGCCACTGTTGTCTGCTACATTAACATAAGTTTGAGACTGAATCATTTTTCCTCCAAAAGATTTGATTTGTTGCCTTGGCATTAAACTTTTTTAGCCATAAATATCTATTTCGTTCGGTCTGGCGAACTAACAAGAAATTGAGTATGTATAGGCATTTTGTATGCTACGATTTGAAAAGCTCTTCTAGCTATAGTTTCTGATACTCCGCTTATTTCATAAAGTATTCGACCCGGTCTGACCACAGATACCCAATATTTGGGAGTTCCCTTCGCTTTTCCCGAACCCATACGTATTTCTGCAGGTCTTCTTCTAATAGGTTTGTCCGGAAATATACGTATCCATATTTTTACGCCACGACGGGCAAAACGAGTAATTGTTCGTCGTCCTGTTTCTATCTGCCCAGATGTGATCCAAGCAGGTTCCAATGCCTGCAGAGCAAATCTACCAAAACAAATGCAATTGCCTCGGGAAGCTACTCCCTTCATTCTTCCTTTATGTTGGTGACGAAATTTCGTTCTTTTTGGGTTATAGTCGATGGATTATTTGAATCCCATCTCTATTTCAGAACCGGATATGAAAGTTTCTTCTCATCCGGCTCCTTGTGAAGAATCTATGGCTTGGATAATCAATATTGAGATCATGTTGTTGTGTTATATATTATGTGTTATATAGCATAAACAATAGATCTTTTATTTAAATCGATACTGCCCAATAATAATAATAACTTCACAGGCGAATATTCACTCTTCCAATATTTGGCTCATGGGGCCGATTTATAGACTCCAATGATATAAATTCTTTCTTGGTTTATTTCGCCATCCTATCCAATGAATGATTAAGATTTCTATATGATCTTATGCAGTCACAGGTTCCATCGTTCCCATAGCTTTCAAATGGCTGTTCAGGTCTACCCTCTGCAATGAAGCTTTTATTTCATTTCTTACAGAATCAATTTACTTAGTTTCCATTGACCCGAAGCTCCTTTTTTTCATAAACCTAATTCATTGAAAATGAAATTGATTAGGATGATTCTTATGCTTTATCACACTACTCTTTGGGGGTAATTTAGTAAACCATACATAGACTGTAAGGAAGAAGATTTCCTTCTTTCTTTTTCTCCTTCCTCTCTTTTTTTCTTTTCTTGCATTACCAAAGACCTTTTTCGCTTCACGAAAGATATGTATCTCATTTGTTTGTCTCTTTGTGGAAGAAAGTCTTTCGTTCATTTGATGAAACTATCTTAGATAGCTTATTGGATCTTAATAATATGAAACAAAGATCCAGTTTGTAGTTCATAGTATACCAGAGACCAATTCGTTATTATTTCGATATTTCGAGTTCTTCATCATTTTAAGAAAAGAATAAAAAACTTGCTCTCAACGAGTCGCACACTAAGCATAGCACATCTCCAAGATGGTCAATCTAGTTTTTATTTGATCTTGCAAAATTGATGATTTCTAATCGGTCAGAATATAGAAAGGTATTGCTCATTTTTAACAAAGATCCAAATTTTGATCCCCAATACTCCATATACGGTTTGAACCGCATAATAACAATAATCAATTTTAGCTCGAAGGGTCTGTAAGGGAACTCTACCTTGTAGGGCCGATTCTTTACGGGCTCTATCAATTCCGTTGAGACGTCCTTTTATTTTTATTTTAATACCTTCTACATCTGCCTCTTCAGCCAATTCAATAGCTTTTTTCATTATTTTTCTTATTTCAACCCTCGCCTTTAGTTGTAGAGCAATATATTCCGCAAGAATATTAGGTTCTCTATAAGGTTTTTCCACTTTTTCTATAGAGATGAGAAGTTTTCGGTTCACAGAACCTAACATATTCTGTAAAAGCATATTTTGTACTTCGTCTCTTAATTTTTCAATTTCTTTATCTTTTTTATCTTTATATTTCTGTTTTTGGATGAACAAGTCGGTAAATCCAATATATATGTTCACCTGAATAAAATCAGTCTTTTTCATAATCTCTATACGTATAATTCCTCCATAATTTGAATTTGAGGCATCTTGGATATGTCTTACATAATTTTCAATGCAATTATGTATTTTCTCATCTTCTCGTAGATCTTCGGAATAATTTCTTTGTTCAAACCAAAGGGAACGATGGTTTTGAGTAAAACCAAGTCTAAAACCAAGTGGATTTATTTTTCTTCCCATACATATTTGTCTTTTTGGGAATCCAATACAATTGTTATATGACAATTTGGTTTCTGTATTGGATAACCACGTCCCCGAGCTCTAGGTTGAAATCTTTTGAAAAGAGTACCTTCATTAACTTCAGCTACACTGATAAATAGATTGTGTTTGTTTAAACCCATATTGTGATTAGCATTTGCGGCTGCAGAATGAATTACTTTTAAGATTGGATAGCATGCTCCATAATGCATCCAACTCAGTATAATCCATGCTTCTATATAGGGACGACCACGAATTTGATTAATTACTCTACGTGCTTTATTAGCAGACATACGTATATGTCTAGCTAAAGCTCTTATTTGTGCCATATTCATCCTCCACAATGAATTAATATTTTATCGTTTCTCTCTTTTTTTATCATTTCTCGTTTTTTTATCATTTCTCGTTTTTTGATCATTTCTCGTTTTTTGATCATTTCTCGCTTTTTGATCATTTTTCGTTTTTTTATCGTTTCTCGCTTTTCTATCGTTTCTCGCATGCCCCTCAAAAATAAAAGTAGGTGAGAATTCCCCCAATTTGTGGTTTATCATATCATGTGATATATATATGGGTAAATGTTCTTTTCCATTATGCACAGCAATGGTATGACCAATCATTGCGGGTACAATATCAGATGCTCGGGACCATGTCACTATTATCTTCTTCTCTTTCTTCATATTTAGGTTTTCTATTTTCCTCGACAAATAATTAGCTACAAAAGTATTTTTTCTTAGTGAACGTGCCATGATTAATTACCTTTCTTTTGATTTACCTTTTTTTTTCTTGAAAGAAAAAATGTATTTACAACTTATTTACAACTATAAACTACTTACGTCGACGAAGGATTGAAACATCACTATATCTATTTATCTTCCGACTCTTTCTTCCAAGTGCGCTATAGCCCCAAGGGGTTAGGGGTTTTTTCCTACCAATTGGGGATCTTCCTTCACCGCCCCCGTGAGGATGGTCCACAGCATTCATAACTACTCCTCTTACTTCAGGACGTTTACCCAGCCAACGTTTCGATCCAGCTTTACTCAAAGCTTTATTTTTCCATTTTACGTTGCCTACTTGTCCAATTGTTGCTGAGCAATTCTCATATATTAAACGAACCTCCCCAGATGGTAATCTTAATGTGGTCAATTGGCCTTCTTTTGCAATCAGTTCTGCTACAGCACCCGCCGCTCTAGCTAATTGTCCGCCTTTTCCGACTTGTATTTCTACATTATGTAGAGTTGTGCCTAAGGGTATATTGGTTGAAGTAGATCTTTAGTTTGTAAAAATCCCTTCCCAAACTGTACAAGCCTCTCTCAGGGCATACAGCTTTCTGGATGTGAATTATATTTACATATTCAATATTTAATATTGAGATTATATAATCTCAATCTGGGATTAAGGGCATATTTTCAATCCCTTATGCTCTGATTCTTTACATCCTAGGTTTATCTATTCCATCATCTGGCTTATGTTCTTTTTCATTTAGCATTCAGAATGAATGACTTTATCAAATTACGTCAATACTTCCGCATCTTCCGGATAACGTAGGAGTCATTTGAAATATATTCTTATTCTCACTGTTCAGCTCCGAATCTGTCTTTGACCATCAAATCAAATGTGATTTACTTGTCTTTATCTTCATAACAAGGGTTCCTTTACCTTATCTGTTTATGCTTCAGACAATTTAGTCTTCTCCATATTATCATATCTCGGGAGCCAATAATTACAGAAACTATTGAACTCAATCACCCGCTGCTGTTTATCCTCAGTTTCCCTTTGGGGTTTATCCCATCAAAGTTTCCTAGTTGGATCAGTGATAGATTTTAAGGTTTTGCTGTAAACCCAATCGGTTGTTCCCGATTACGTAAATTAATAATTCAAACCGCACTCAAAGGTAGGGCATTTCCCATTGATATGGGGGCTTTTGGACCAGAAAGGATAGTATCTCCAATAATGACCCCTCTGGGATGCAAAATATATGTCTTTTCACCATTTATATAGTGCACAAGACATATGTATGCACTTCTATTAGGGTCGCTTTCTATTCTTACAATTTTTCCCAATATGTTTTTCTCATTCCGCCGAAAATCAATTTGACGATATAGACGCTTGTGACCTCCTCCTCTATGTCGTGAGGTAATAATTCCTCTGTTATTACGACCTTTCCCACAACGATGCTTTCCGGAGGTCAATTTCTTTTGTGGATGAGACTGGACTCTTCTATCGAAACCTGATAGGGATTTACCACTTATGCCTGAAGTTCTGTATGAACGGGTGATCATATTATTATTTATTTTAATTGAATAAGTCTCATTGATAACGGAAAAGTGGAATAGAATAACCTGGTTTTAGTTTAATAATTATACGTTTATTATGTATTCGATGTTTCATTATTTGATTTATCTTCCCTCTTTTCTCTCTTTTTTTCGGGGGTCGATAACTATTTAACCCTATTACTTTAACATTAAAGAAGAGTTCAATCCATTTTTTGATCTTTGTTTTAGTCGATCCCGAATCGACATTCAAAATATATTGATTCTTTTCAAATAAATCAATACTTTTCTCTGTAAGTACTAAATTTACATATTGAACCTCATCCATAAATATCTATCCTTTACTATCTTTTGTAAATACAAATGCCTATATCCACCAATCCATATTTTATTATGGTTCAATATAAATGGTTCAATATAATATAAATAAAATATAGCTATTTAAATATAAATAAATATATTCTATTCATAACTTATATTATGTTATGGTTCGATATAGTATAAATTTAGCTATGTAAATAGCTATATTAGTTCTAAATAAAAAAAATAAAAAACCGGCACGGACCTAATATAATTTCAATATTTAATCGACTTCATTGAGATAGCAGGTTCTTTGATCTAAAAGTTATTGCGAGTAGAATGCAGTAACTTTTTACTGTGCATCCAGCAGGAATTGAACCCGCGACTTCCCAATTATGAGTTGGGTGCTTTTACCATTCAGCCATGGATGCTAGATAAAGCAAATAAAAAGCAAGTCAATTTTATACTTGACAGTAAGTATCGAATCAGATTAACCCAATTGATTATATCATACTCAATTGAATTCATGCTTATTATTTAAAATATTAAATAGAGATTTATGACATATCTTTGTCATTTTGAATGATGGGATTTCTATACTTTTATATAAAATGATGACAATTAGACTATAAATAGATATAATCTATTTATAGATACCAAAAGAGAGGTTTTTATAATTTGACTTGACAATTAGACTATAAATAGATATAATATATCTATAGATACCAAAAGAGAGGTTTTTATAATTTGACTTGACAATTAGACTATAAATAGATATAATCTATTTATAGAGACCAAAAGAGAGGTAGATGATTTGCCGATCCTGTTTATATAGATGGAGATATCTGTAATTAATTGGAAATATGTGTAATTAATAGATAATATAAATAGGGAGATACTGTAAACAATGCAGTGTATAGATCTAGATTATCACTATATCTATACATTGATCTACATTATCAATATATATATACATTGATATACATAGATTATTATATCTATAATAGATATTATCTATATCTAATATGTTACCAAATATATATAAAATAGATAAAAGGATTTATCTATATTGTTTACAATAATAGATATAAACAAAAATGGAAAATAACGAAGTTCTTGAATCGACTGAAAGATTGGGGCTAAATCTATAGAAAAGGCAAAAAACTATTTGTCTAAATTACAAATAAGACAAAACTACATTATATACATTATATATATATATCAAAGTTGTATTAACTTATAATTCTTATTACTAATTAACTTATTTATTTACTATTTAACTTAATTTAAATACTACTCCTACTCAAATTGATTAATTTTTTATTTTAAAATTTTTATAAACTAATGAAACATAAAAAAACATATCTGGAAAAATATCCTCTGAATCCGAACGAAATTCCAAACATATCCGTATCTACTAAATATCGGTTCTATAGCATATATTGTGTATTTAAAGTCAGACTAATGGGAGTATTCAATCCATGGACCGAATCTAATTTGGTGAGATTGCTAACTAACATATTTTCTGGTCGAGAAAGCGTTATTAAGCTCTTTGACTTTCGGATTATTAGTACTTTATTTATACGTGATATACGTCTATTTATTTTACGGGGTCAAGCAATAAAAGCTTTAATTATACTTACATTACCATTAGTTTTCTATTATTTAAATAGTCGATCTTTGTTTGAAACAAACAGATCAAAATATAATGCGATGAAAATATTTCCATCTATATATCAGATGGGATCTCAAAATTTGTTGCTCCTTCCGCATGTGCTTATGTCTTTGCCAAAAGATAAAAGGAGATATCAACGTCGCTTACTCCATCCAAGACAGCATGCTTGGTTTTCTATAAATTCGGAAATAAATGAATATTATAAAAAAAAAGTAATGGAATGGCAGATAGAGTATGGGGACCCTAACCAAGAAGAAGAATCAGTTGGAACACGTCCTAGTCGAAAGCCTTTAAAATTGAGTCAAATTGAAAAAAGAATAAAAAAATTCGTGGAATTAACAAAAGAAATCGAAGAGGAAGAATTTACAAAAGAAATTGAACACGAAGAATTAACAGAAAAAGTAACAGAAGAATTAATTAAAGAAAAAGAAATTACACAATTAACAGAAGAAATCTCCTTACAATCGGAATTTTGTAAAGGATTGATTGATAATTTGTCAATAGATGAATCATATATAAATATTAGTGCTACTATTAAGAAACCCATTGATATTGATCTATTTAAATTGATAAAAAGGCGAAAAGATGCTTACGAATCTTTCCATAGATCAGAAAAGAATAGGAGAGCTGATCTATGGAAAGTGAAAACATATCTTCAAAATCGTTCTGCAAATTATGATATTTCATCAGATCCCGGATCGAATATTAGAAGAGATATAAACCGATTCAATTGTATTCGATTTGTGAACCAGAGTTTACCTTCAACATATTGTTCATCCTGTGTTAAAAACAAAGAACAATTAACACTAAACAACGATTTTAATTTAAAAAAAATTGTTCTGAAAATAATGGATCAATTCACTCAATCAATAAGTAAACCTAATCAGGTTTACAATTATGAAATTGCATGTGATATGTTATATTATAACATGAATTTATATTATAACATGAATAAATTCTATGAACTGAACAATAAGATACTCTTGAATAAGACCTTAAAGTTGAATCTGATCTTCAACTACAGAGACAAATTAAAAGATAATTCTTTTTTTGTGCTACTCAACATTCTGGATAAAAAGAATGAATATGTAGATAAAATAACATCATATTCTTATAGAACTGAAACTTCAGTAAGACTAATATTGAATCAATATAAGGTAAAAATTAACAATTATCTTCAAAAAAGATTCAAGAGATTCTATTTGTTGAAGAACTTATTAATTAAAGATTATCTTCAAAAAATATTAAATAGATTATATTTGTTGAAGAACGCATTTATGAAGATAATTAACAAAATTAACAATTATCTTCATAAAATGTTAAATAGATTATATTTGTTGAAGAACGCATTTATGAAGATAATTAACAAAATTAACAATTATCTTCATATTCATAAAATATTAAATAGATTCTATTTGTTGAAGAACGCATTTATGAAGAAAGATAACAATTATCTTCATAAAATATTAAATAGATTCTGTTGGAGATTATATTTATTATATTTTAAATTTTATTTGTTGAATAACCCATTTATGAAGATAATTAACAAAATTAACAATTATCTTCATAAAATATTAAATAGATTATATTTGTTGAAGAACGCATTTATGAAGATAATTAACAAAATTAACAATTATCTTCATAAAATATTAAATAGATTATATTTGTTGAAGAACCCATTTATGAAGATAATTAACAAAATTAACAATTATCTTGAAAAAGGATTCAAGAGATTCTATTTGTTGAAGAACTTATTAATTAAAGATTATCTTCAAAAAAAATTCAATAGATTCTATTGGAGATTATATTTATTCTATTTTAAATTTTATTTGTTGAATAAAGGATATAAGAAATATAAATCATTATGTAGACCTTATCGATACTTTTTATTTTCGAGTTATCGATTGGATAAGTATACTATTAGAAATACTATTAGAAATATAAAGTACTATTTGCAATGGAGAAAAATAGTAAAAAAATACTGTTCTGAATGGAAAAAAGTGACAAATAGATTTCATCGACCCATTTTGCAAATGACAAGAGTATACTCTCAACAAAAGTTTGAATTCATACAATTTATACATAAATACAATTTTGAATTGAAAGAATTGACAAAGGTCTTAACAAATAGATTCCATCGACCCATTTTGCAAATGACAAGAGTATACTATCAACAAGAGTTTAAATTCATACAATTCATACATAAATACAATTTTGAATGGAAAGAATTTACAAAGGTCTTAGATATTATCTATCTAATCAAAAGGTTCAGTCGGAATTTGAAAGATCAGATTCGAACAAATTGGATAAAAAAAGACATTTTGAACAATGTAACACAAGATGCAATTAACCAGCATTCATCAAGTTGGAGAATATATCAGGAAGAATGGTTCAATCACTTTATTATTCGAGCTTCCAGAAATATCAATCGTAATTTGAATATTTCTGCATCGTCCATTCAGATCGAATACTTGAAAAAAGAGTTGAAACGTCTTGTATTTTGTTCTAAACAAAACAATTTGAAAAACATTGTGTTCGATCCAATTGAATTATTTACTATTAAATATTTTGGTCAATATGGAAAGTTTGATCCGATTGAACTATCGACTTATAATAATAATAATTTTGATTGGTATCAAACTACGAAAAAACTTTTTGGTATAATCTTGGACGAACTCGCACCGAGGGATATCGAATCAAAATCAATCCCTTCACAAAAATCGGAATCCTTGATCGATGAAGAAACAATAGCTTCATTAGGTTTGAATGATAAACCGATGAATGAGTCAATTATTGATTTATTCGATAATGAAAAAAATTACATGGAATTCTTTGATAACACTGGTATTTCGAGAATATTCAATAATCGAGACAATTGGTTAAATCCTTTAAAACTATCTAATAAAAATTCATTGAGAACTTCTTTTTTAAAAGCAAATACGTTTGAATTTTTAGATTATTTACATCATCCTTATGTATATTATACAGAAAGATTAGCTTCTTACATAGAAAGAGAAAGAATTCATATAAAAAATAAGAATATTACGTATGGAAAATTATTAAATTTTGTTCCCACTCATAACAATCTCTCTTCTTTTTCTATTTATGAAATAGGACCTGTTTTATCAGAGAAAGATACTATTTCACTCATCAAGTCACACGTAAATATATTATTGGCTAAATATTTACGTGACCAAGCATTAATACATGACTTGTACAAATCGTTTAATTTACTTACTCAATTAAATTCATTTATTCATAATAAAATCCATATTGGCTCGATTCAAGATATATATAGAATTCCTTTAATAAGCAAACAAATTGTCAATTTAGACAAAAGTTATTGCTATCCTTTTGCAAAAAGTTCAGATTCAGAAGAAAACAACCCTTTTTTTAAGTCGCTTTTTGACCCGGTTTTTAATTCGAGCACTAAATCTTATAAAGATGATTTACTATCGGAAATCTCTTTCCGAATGAAGAAGTTTGCAGAAAAAGAAAAATATAGTTCAGCAGAAAGTTCAAAAAACATAATTGAAGACAAAGTCATAGGTGATAAAGACGCCTTTTTGGATCTTTTCAATAAAGAAATACTAAAAATTAAAAATATATTATTTTATTTTTATAAGATCCCTCAAATACAAATAGATATTTTTGAGAAATGGGATTTGTTTCAACCATATACATCATGGTTTTTTACTTCCACAGGGTGGAAATATATGAAGAAGTCATTTTTGGCTACTTTTCCAGAAAGGTTGGAAACTAGCAATTATCAATTAATATCTTTTTTGGACGATATTAGGAAGGATTGTAATCATAATTTGAATATTATGTGGACACTCTATCATCAATTTTGGACACTTATAAAGTGGGAATTTAGATTTAAATTTCTCCCGAAATGGAATTTATTCCTATCCTTTTGGAATCTTTTGGATTGGAAGGAACCAATTAATCAAACAGTATTAAGGGGAAAGGATACGTCAGTATCATTTGATACATGGAAATATATACTAAATGTTCGGGAGTATGATAAACCTCTTTATATTTTCCTTGGGTTTTTCTTTTTTGTTTCCTTCACAATTTTTTCATGGCTTAAGTTGGTTATAAACGTTTATATATTCAATGATTTTCAAACGAATATGCGCCGACATTACTATTTGGATCTAAAAGAAAAGATGAAATCTTTTAAAAAGCTCAGAATTTATTATAATTTAAATTGGTATGGTTTTTGGTTGACATTCGTCGATTTTGTCGATCAGGCGTCGGATCCTGATGATGTAGGATTACTTCCAATATTGGAAATTTTGCATGTCAAAAGTAATTTGAAATGGCTTTTGCGAAAATCTAATAAATGGCACTCACTCCTAAAGATGTGTTTGTACGAATACGACGGAACGGAGGAGCTCCTTAGTAGAGAGAAGGTATTGTTTTCAGTACAAGAACGAATCTCTAAATTTGAGTCAAAGTTGACTCCCCCTAATGGTTTCTTTTCTAAATATTTCGAAAAAGGGAGACACCCGGGACTTCGTTACCTTAGATATTTAGCTGAAATTATTCAACTAGGTCTAATGAATAAAATAGGCATAAGGGATTGCGAGCTTGATTCCTTATTTTTAGCAGAAAAGCGGGTCTTCGATGTTTTTCAGCATCAGATTAACTCTCTGCCAACTAAGAGATCTCTATCTGACCAAGTTAGATTTTTCCCATTCTACCCGGCACTGTCCCTTTCGAATCGGATTTTATTGATAGGGCCTAAGGACACTGGACGATCGTATTTAGCTAAAAGTCTAGCAGCAGATTCTTATCTACCTTTAATAAAAATATCTCCTAAAAGCTTTTTGGATCAAGAGAAACTTCTGATCACCAATGTAGCTGAGTATACATCTGCAGCTAGTAAATCATACCTTGAGCATGAAGATATCTTTTTGTCTATGGGCTGGTCAAAGCCGGACGACGTATATGATAAACTGTATTATCAACAAAAACCGAAAAACTGGTATTATCAACGAGATGAGAATGATGTATCTCCGGAGTTTTTTGGGAGAAGATACGCGCAATTTGTGCTTGCACTCCAATTGGCAAAATTAATGTCTCCTTGTGTCATATGGATTCCAGACATTCATGAAATGGATGATTTCGTTTACCATACTACAGTATTGGGTGAACTCCTTGGAGATCCGCCGCTGATGGATGAAGATGAGGAAGAATCCATACAACAAAATATTGTTGTTATTGCTTCGACTCATATTCCTAAAAAATTGGATCCATTTCTAATATCTCCTCCTTATCGTAAACGACGATTCGATACATTTATCAACACTAAAATGTGCCCTGCCTCGCACCGAGAAAAGGAATTTACTTTGCTTTTACGTGACAAAGGACTCTATTTGAAAAAAGAATGGAACTCTGATAATTTTTTTGGATTAATGACCAGCGGTTTTAATACACGAGATATGGCAAAACTTGCCAATTATGTCTGGCGGCTCGGTATTATACTAAATACATCAGTTATAGACGATGATATAACTGGATACGCTTTATATAGATCAAGGTGGGCTTGTTCCAATTATGACTTTTACAGTGGGACACTTCCCTATAAGATAGGAAAAGCTATTATACAAAATAAACTTACGTATCCTAAGCATTTTATAGATCTCAAAAGGGAATTTTTGAGTGCAAGGGCGTACTTTTTGTCTGAATGGTATTTAGAACCTTCAATTGCTGGAACAGCTGTGAAAGAATTAACCATATTCTATCACATAGTGGGTTGCTTGGCCGGATCAGTAGCTCAAGATTGTTGGTTTACATCGGAATCAAATAGAGAGAATTGGACTCCTCTTAGTGATATAATTGCGAATGATTTCATTCTAGCTTCCAATCTTTTACAGAGTCTTCTGGAAGAGTTTCCAGGGGGGGAAATATTTCGGGGAAATTATGATAAAAATAACATCACAATCGCTCCTTATTTCAAAAGAGATATGATGCAAAAAGGATTATCTGCTCAATTAGATGAACTCGTTTTATTTAAAGAATTGAAGTACTCCTACAGAGGAGAATTAGGTAGTAGGCTAGTTTGTTCTCCTAGGACTTGGCGTTTTACTTTTCTTCGCAGTAATCGATTCGACCATAAAAAAGATATAACATTAGAGAACCATTTTTTGGATTATCTTCGTCTGTTCGGAGAGTTTCAAAAAAGGCCGACCCGTCTTTCTAGATTTTTTTGGGTGAAATTCCTAGAGTCTCGCGACCCCGTTGAAATTTATAAAGATACTAAAAATATTGCACGAAGAAAGATAGCTGCTTTCTGGGAAGCAAGATCATTATACAATAAGTTTCAAAGACTGGGAATATATAAATTTGATACAGAAGAGGATGCAACGGAATATAAACCTTTAGATACACCTATAATCTATTTCGGTCGCCGATTTCTTTGGGATCCCGTTAGTATTCGATTTCAAAATAGGAACGTTGCGTTTTTACGAGCAGAACTTTTTGTTCCTCGCGAACTCGTGAAAAGGATTTATATTACTTACGCTTTAAAAAGAAAAGAAGTATTAAGGGATTTTACAATAATAACGATAAAGTCTATATCAAGAAGAAAAAAGATTAGGAACATAGCCCTAGGACTAAAATATCAAATTGTGGAGGATGACGATAACAGTGATTTGCCTCCTACCATTAAGAAGAAGAAGAAAAAGGTAGATAATTTTGAGACTTTTAAACGTTTTCAAGAAGTTGGTGTCCGATTGAGGCGTGTGCTTCCATATCCTACAAAGATACTAGATGACGCTATTTTTCGTGAAAAGACACGGGATGATAAATTCAGAGTATTTTTGGTTGAGAACGAAAGGGAAAATAGAGAATTATTATATAATGAATGTTTTATTCATAATACTCTATCCGAAATTTATGAATATTTAGCAAATATGTTCATATCTAACACAATGTTATTGAAACAAATAGAGAATGAACTGTTTAAACAAGAATGGCTTTCTCCGGATTATATTAATTCTTTAGTAACGAAAGGATTGAAAAAAAAGATCTAAAAAGGACTAAATATTTTAAAACTTATTACTATTTCGACCAGTAAGCATAGTACCAAATATGAACCAAGTCAGTTATCTTTAACTTGATAAGTTAATTATCAACTTATGCTTACTCAATATTGACTGACTTATATTCTTATATTGAGGTTATTGTATACCTCAATATTGTAACGCCCATTGAATTCAATGGGCGTTACAATATTATCATTATGCCTTGAAGAGGATTCGAACCTCCACGCTGTTTAGCACGAGATTTTGAGTCTCGCGTGTCTACCATTTCACCATCAAGGCATCCAATTTTTTTTAATGAATATTAATATATATAGCGTGTAATTAATATATAGCTATATGTGGAATATAAAATGGATAACAAGGATAGAGTATTGGAGTATTCATATCGATCCGTGATATAGGTCTGGTGATATCATCAATTCTTTTTCTTATCGGAGGATTCTTTTTTCCTATCAATAGATGTACGATTGAACATTTTTCGATTCAATAGAGAGTATAACTTTCTATGTTACCCAAATAACATTATGTTTAATCCTAAATAGCCAGAACGTAGTGACGTATAATGTAATTATACACGTTTGAATTCCATTTTACTCATATATAATAGAAATATTTCTAATATGGTATAGAATGAACTTCTAATTTGACGATCAAGTTTTGTAATTAGAAGTTCATTCTATAATTATTAATTCTATAATTATAAGTTCATTCTATAATTATTAATTCTATAATTATAAGTTCATTCTATAATTTTATTTGCGATTTTAAGTATATTAGTAAAAGTATATGAGTTCTTTTAGTTAGTAATAAAAAGATTTAATTACTAAAAATTAAATCTAAAATAATGTATCCTGAGCAATTATAACAATTGGATTTATTACTATTCCTAGTAATGTAGATGCTATTACACATACAATCATACTCAATTCGATATAATTCTTCGATATTGAAAAAGATAATTTGTAATTTTGCACGTGGGGAGTTATTTCTTTGTTTCGTTCAGTCATTAATAATTTAATTATTTTGAGATAATAATATATGGAAATAACACTCATAAAGAGTCCTATCGAAACTAATAAATATGAACCTGCCTGCCATCCACACCAGAATAGATAAAGTTTTCCAAAAAAGCCTGCTAATGGAGGAATACCTGCTAGAGATAGCAGACATAAAGTTAATGAGAAAGCCGAAAAAGGGTCTTTCGTATATAATCCTGCATAATCTCGAATGTTATCTGTTCCTGTACGTAGACTAAATAATACAATACAAGAAAAAGTTCCTATATTCATGAAGATATAGAATAGCATGTAAGTGATCATGCTTGCATATCCATTATTTGAGTCTCTATCAATGATCCCGATAAGGATATATCCAATTTGACCTATGCTTGAATATGCAAGCATACGTTTTATGCTTGTTTGAGTAATAGCAATTAAATTTCCTAGTATCATGCTAATAATAGCTAATATTTCCAAAATAATATGCCATTCGTTCAATGAAAAATAGAAAACAATATCGAAAATTCTAGTAGCTAAAGCTGAAGCAGCTACTTTTGAAGTAACAGAAAGAAAAGCAACGACTGGGGTGGGAGAGTTAGAGTCGAAAAGAGGATTCTTCCCTCCTTTCTCTCATTCAGAACCGTGCATGAGACTTTCTTCTCGCACGGCTCCTAAGTGATAAAAAAGAAGAACCTAATCGTTTTATTATTTTTTTTTAATTACCTTCCTCGTGTAGGTATAAGACTGAATCTATTCAATCAATAAAAAGAATAACTAATCCTTAACTTTTCGAAGAATCCTTACTCAGCGGTTCCTATGGTAAATAAAAATTACTTCTTTTTTGACTTCGGTTCTGGTCAAAAAGAATCTAAATAGAACCATCTGATTTAATTCGTTCTGAATAGCCATGAGATGTTCATCTTAGGGTAATCTTTTTGTCGACGGATGCCTTTTTTCTTACACTCGTAGTCTTTGAAGGATGAAAACTGAATATGGAGCATCTACGTTTAGAATAAAAGTATTGATATAGTTAAATAATGATGATCTTTTGATAATAACTACCTGTAATGACTAACTTGCAAAATTAATTTTATTTTTTTATTCGAACAATTTAGTTGTTTCTGACCTTGCTTTACCTTAATTAAACGATTAAAATTTTTGGTAAAAGTGATATCTTAGTCCGAGTGGGGATAACAGTCTTTTCCTACACATGTCCATAGAGTTTGAGTTTTTATAGATACTAAACATATCTAAATCTAAAAAAATTAATTTATTCTAGAGTTAATAAATTGAAAACGAATCGCACTCCTTCATATACATCGGGGGTCCATTGATGAAAAGGAACTAGAGAAAGCTTGAATCCAATTCCTACAGTTATAGATATAAGTGCGATCCAAATTCCTGGAGAGTTATACATTTGTGTATTTATAAGACCATTGGTTATTTCTTGAAGCTGAATTTCTCCCCCGGATAGACCATATAGCCAAGAAAGACCATAAACAAGAATAGAAGAACTTGTCCCACCCATAAGTAAATATTTCATAATAGCTTCATTAGACCGTACATCTCTTTTGGTATATCCCGATAATAGATAAGAACATAAGCTTAAACATTCTAAAGCTACGAAGATAGTTGCTAAATCATTAGCACCAGATAAAAACATTCCTCCTAGAGTAGCCGTTAAAATGAATAACAAAAATTCTGTTACAGCCATTTTTGTGCATTGAATATATTCCACAGATAGAGGAATACATAAAGTTGAACATAGTAAAATGAGAAATCGAAATATTTTGTTGAAATTATTCGTTTGGAAATTACCAAAAAAACTGATTATAGGTTCTTCTCTCCATTGAAATAATAAGACTGCTATGCTTATCATTAAACTTGTTAAAGAGATTAAATATAACCAAGCTGTATCTTTCTGATCAGCAATTAAATCAATCACTATAAGAATAAATAGGGCTAAAATCAAGATACATTCTGGAAAAATGGAACTTCCATGGAATAGAAGCAAATTAAACTCTTTCATATTTAAAATGATCTAAAGGTATAATTTAAAATGAAATTTTCAGTTTGTAGATGCCAGATCGTGATTTAGTAATTTCAGTCAATCCCCGATCAATAATTTTTTTTTCATCTAATTAACATCCAAATTATTTACGTTTATATTGTTTATATTATATTTATTTAATATTATTCTTATTCCTTTTGCTTTCATTCCAGTTCCAATAAACATCTGTATAAATTTTGATAAAGTTGGCTTTATTTTATTGAGGGTAGATCGATGGATCTTTCTATATAGTGAATTAACGATTGTAATGTGCAAAAGCTTTATTGGATTCTGCCATTTTATGAGTCTCTTCCTTCTTGCGTATAGCATTGCCTTTCTCTCTGGCAGCATCCATTAATTCGTAACTCAATTTTAAATGCATATTTCTACCAGAACGTTTTCGAGATGACCCTAATAACCAACGAATAGCAATTACTTTTCCTTTTTTAGATCTTATTTCCATGGGAACTGGAAAAGTTGATCCACTTACACGTTTTGATTTTACTATCAATTTGGGAGTTACTTTTTGTATTGCTTGCCGTAGAATAATTAGTGGATTTTTATCTGTTTTTTGTCTTATTTTTTTTAGAGATTGATAAAGTATTCGATAAGCCAATGCTTTTTTTCCATGCTTAAGAATACGGTTAACGACCATGTTAACTAATCGATTATGGAAAATGGGATCAAATTTAACCATTTTTTTTTCTGCAGTACTTTGCCGTGACATGAGCGCTAAAAAGGTTTACAAAATTTTTTTCATAAAGGTTAATAATAAGTTATTTTGGCTTTTTAACTCCATATTGTAGGGTGGATCTCTAGAGGTCTGAAAGATCTCCCTCCAAACCGTACATACGACTTTCGTCGAATACGGCTTTCCACATTTTTTTATTTGCATATATTAAAATAGGAAATCTATTTCTTTTGCATAGAATTATGTTTACTCATTCTCAATTGAGTATCCGTTTCTTTTCTTTTGTCATTGATTAGAAATCTTGTATTTTCTATATCTATACGATTAAGTCCTTAGGTTAAAAATAAAATATCGTATTTAAAAGAAAAGGTGTTTCAAATCATTGCTATTTGACTCGAACCTGTTCTGAAAAGGTCAAGACATTTTTAATTTTTTGTTGACACACGCAACGTAAGGAAAAACTAAAAACTTATTAAATGAATTCAATATTGAACCTTAGACATATTTATGTAATAGTTCGAAATTTACTTAAAAAAAAGTAATAAATTTCGTTTGTTTTAGCCTGCTCTAGTCCCCTTACAAAACGTTCGTTATTAGGTTAGCTATATACTTTACATGTTTTTAGCAATTGACATGATATCATCATAAAATGATGCAAATATTAGATAAGAATATACAACGCACTAGAACGCCCTTGTTTACGATTTTTTACTGGAACAGTATCTAAGATTCCTCGAATTATGTGATATTTCACGCCGGGTAAATCTTTAACTCTTCCGCCTCTTACTAATACTACAGAATGTTCTTGTAAATTATGGTCAATACCAGGTATATAAGCAGTGATTTCATATTTAGAGGTTAATCGTACTCTAGCAACTTTACGTAAAGCAGAGTTGGGTTTTTTGGGGGTGATAGTGGAAAAGTTGACAGATAAGTTATCCTTACCGTCACTGTACAAAACCGTACATGAGAATTTAACCTCATACGGCTTCTCGTTCAATTTTTATTTTTAGATGAATTGGATTTTATCTATTTTCGTTATTCGATTATTCCTATGTCCCAAAGGGTAATTTTTTATTTTTTTGAGTTAGCTTTCGTGTTCTAATCAGACACGAATGAATAAAAATTCATCTAATTATATGAAATTTTTGTGAATTTCATATCATTAACATGCTAATTTTTTATTTATATCTTGATATATCTCGATATTATAATTTCTTAAAATCACAAATTTTATTCTAAAATTGACGGGTTAATGTGAGCTTATCCGTGTAGTTATGCATTATTTAACTAGGAATCGATTTGATGAAACATTTTTACTTTTGTGCTTTGGTATGGATAGTATGATTGGGTTACGTTGTACAAGATAATTTCGATGACCTATATTAAAACGAGATAAATAGGACTATATGCTCCTAGCGGCTGTGTCCGTGAATTGGAAATATAGCTTAATAAAGTAAGTAAGTCTACTAAAAAACAGTTCTTTTATTTTGTATTAGTTAATGATATATAAATTATTATATCAGTATTAGCATCAGTTATCTTTTTTGTTTGGATCGATATAAAAGTGCTAAATCAATAGGAAAAAGATTGTACCACGAGAGAGCAGAGGGTTCCACTTGTGTCAACTTGACAACCAAATAATTCTAATTTATGTTGATCTGGATCAAGAAATATATGGAGAATAGATAACTTTTTTCCTACTAGGTGTAGGTGAAAGCATAGCTTAGTTATTCTTTTTTCTCTCTTTACGACCGAGGTCTTGAAAGAATGTAATGTATTGAATTTAAAAATTCTTTGGGAAGTTCTTACAATTTTACTTCCGAATGAGGTTAGGGAAGGGATATAACTCAGTAGTAGAGTGTCACCTTTATGTGGTGAAAGTCATCAGTTTAAACCTGATTATCCCTAAACCTAATGTTGAATCTCTCTTTTTTTTTTATTTGCTCTCTTTTTTTCGTAATAAAAAGAGGCTAGGGGGTTGCCATAATAGAGTAAGGATGGCTATAATGATTAACTGGGCCCGAACTAAAAATTATGGGCCCAACTCAAGAAATAATTTATAAAGTATAATATATATTAATTATATATACTTTTAATATACTTTACTTTTTTTAAGTACTAAAAAATATTTAAATTAGTAAATATTACTAATGAATGTTAAAAGCAACATGAGTTTTTTATGATATTAAAAATAAATGTTCATGATTGGAGATAGATAATAGAATAAATCTATCTATATTTAGATGATAGATAATTCTGAATTGTCCTTGTTTACGAAGAAGGGAGTTATAAGTAATAAATACAATGCAACTCTTAATTTCATTGAGAGTTTGATCCTGGCTCAGGATGAACGCTGGCGGCATGCTTAACACATGCAAGTCGAACGTGAAGTGGTGTTTCCAGTGGCGAACGGGTGCGTAATGCGTAAGAATCTACCCTTGGGAGGGGAACAACAGCTGGAAACGGTTGCTAATACCCTATAGAGTTAGTACCTCCTAGAGGTAGGCTGAGGAGCAAAAGGGAGGAATCCGCCCAAGGAGGAGCTCACGTCTGATTAGCTAGTTGGTGAGGCAATAGCTCACCAAGGCTACGATCAGTAGTTGGTCTGAGAGGATGATCAGCCACACTGGGACTGAGACAAGGCCCAGACTCCTACGGGAGGCAGCAGTGAGGAATTTTCCGCAATGGGCGAAAGCCCGACGGAGCAATGCCGCGTGAAGGAAGAAGGCTCACGAGTCGTAAACTTCTTTTCTCAGAGAAGAAAGAATGACGGTATCTGAGGAATAAGCATCGGCTAACTCTGTGCCAGCAGCCGCGGTAAAACAGAGGATGCAAGCGTTATCCGGAATTATTGGGCGTAAAGTGTCTGTAGGTGGCTTTTCAAGTCCCTCGTCAAATACCAGGGCTTAACCCTGGACAGGCGTTGGAAACTACCAAGCTGGAGTGCGGTAGGGGCAGAGGGAATTTCCGGTGGAGCGGTGAAATGCGCTGAGATCGGGAAGAACACCAACAAGCGAAAGCACTCTGCTGGGCCGTAACTGACACTTAGAGACTAAAGCTAGGGGAGCAAATGGGATTAGAGACCCCAGTAGTCCTAGCCGTAAACGATGGATACTAAGTGCTATACGTATCGACCCGTATGGTGCTGCAGCTAACGCGCTAAGTATCCCGCCTGGGAAGTACGTTCGCAAGAATGAAACTCAAAGGAATTGACGGGGGCCCGCACAAGCGGTGGAGCATGTGGTTTAATTCGATGCAAAGCGAAGAACCTTACCAGGGATTGACATTTCGCGAATCCTTTTGAAAGAAAGGAGTGCCTTCGGGAACGCGGACACAGGTGGTGCATGGCTGTCGTCAGTTCGTGCCGCAAGGTGTTGGGTTAAGTCCCACAACGAGCGCAACCCTCGTGTTTAGTTGCCATAGTATGTTTGGCACTCTGAACAGACTATCGGTGTTAAGCCGGAGGAAGGTGAGGATGATGTCAAGTCATCATGCCCCTTACGCCCTGGGCGACACACGTGCTACAATGGTCGGGACAAAGGGTCGCGCTCCCGCGAGGGCAAGCTAACCTCAAAAACCTGGCCTCAATTCGGATTGCAGGCTGCAACTCGCCTTCATGAAGTAGGAATCGCTAGTAATCGCCGGTCAGCCATACGGCGGTGAATTCGTTCTCGGGCCTTGTACACACCGCCCGTCACACTAGGGAAGTAAGCCATGTTCGAAGTCATTACCTTAACCACAAGGAGGGGGGTGCCCAAGGCACGGCTAGTGACCGGAGTGAAGTCGTAACAAGGTAGCCGTACTGGAAGGTGCGGCTGGATCACCTCCTTTTCAGGGAGAGCTAATACTTATTGGGCTCATATACTGCTTACGTGTACGAAATAGAGTGAGCGGCACTAAAAAACGTTACTCAATAGTCAAGTAAGTAAGACTGAGTTCATAAGTGAGCTCATTGTCCCAGGTCGGAACAAGTTATCTATTATGATAGGACCTTGTTCACTTTTTTTAATAAACTAAACTTATTAGCTAGAAATAAGTTTAGTTTATTATTTCTAATACAGTTCAGCTCTATTAGATTATCTATCTCATCTAGTAAAATGTAAATTAATTTACATTTTAAAAAAGGTTAATAACTAATCACTTCTAAAATCTAAAAGTTTTTAGATTCAAAATCAGAAGTGATTAGTTTAAAGTTTAATATAGTGTTTTAAACTCTATACAATTATAGAGTTTATACTATACTTATAATTCATTAAGTATAATGTGTTTTATACTCTCTACAATAATAGAGTTTATTTATACTTATAACTCGAGTTTATTTATTATATATTCTATCCCTTTTTCCTATTAAAACTAAAATATAATATAACTATTAAAACTAAAATATAATATAAGATTAATTTATTCAGTTATTAATATGTAGATTAACAATTAACATACTATATACAATAATAGAGTTCATTTATACTTATAATTCATTAAGTATAATGTGTTTTATACATACAATATTATTGTATATAGTTTATATATATTCTATCCCTTTTTCCTAGTAAAACTGTAATTGCTGTAAGATTAATCCCCTTTTACAGCAATTATTTGTATTGTTACTAATTGATTAATCCCCTAACAAAGCTAGTGTTATTGTTACTAATAACAATAATAAAATAAGCTTGCATGCAAATGACACTTTTGCCCGAATAGATAGGTCAACTACACTACAAAAGTAGCCCCCACCCCCTCACCCCCCCCCCACTCCCCCCCACTGGGGGGCATATATACTAAATTAAGTATAAATGAGACCCTTTTTGTTTCGAAATTTAAAACAAAAAAGTATAAATTTTAAATTTAAAAGGGTTTCACCCCCAGACAACATGTAATAGAAGTATAAAAAA